AGAAAAAAAGCTTAAGCTGGCTTAGAAGACTTAGAATACTTGTATTCTAAGTCTTCTAAGTCCTATAATTTATCTAAATTAATATAAAATATATATTTTTTAGATTATTAAAAAATTTAGAATAATAAAATATATTAATCTAAAGGACGCATAGAAAGAGTAGGCTCGTTATCACGATCTATACCTTTCTCAAAACCAGCTGCTGCTGCACGAGCACGTCCTGCGTGCCATAAATGACCTACGAAGAAGAAAAAACCTAAACAAAAATGTGAACAAGCTAACCAACTTCTTGGAGATACAAAGTTTACAGCATTAATTTCAGTTGCTACACCACCTACAGAATTTAGAGAACCTAAAGGAGCATGAGTCATATATTCAGCTGCACGTCTTTCTTGCCATGGTTGAATATCATTTTTTAGTTTATTTAAATCTAAACCATTAGGCCCACGTAAAGGTTCTAACCAAGGACCTCTAAAATCCCAAAAACGCATAGTTTCACCACCAAAAATAATTTCACCTGTCGGTGATCTCATTAAATATTTACCTAAACCTGTAGGTCCTTGAGCTGATGCTACATTAGCTCCTAGACGTTGATCACGTACTAAAAAAGTAAAAGCTTGTGATTGTGAAGCCTCAGGACCTGTTGGTCCATAAAATTCACTAGGATAAGCAGTGTTATTAAACCAAGACATACAGCACGCAATAAAACCCATAAGGGCAATTGCACCAAGACTATAAGATAAATAAGCTTCGCCTGACCAAACAAAAGCTCTTCTAGCCCAAGCCCAAGGTTTAGTTAAAATGTGCCAAATACCACCAATAATATTTAAAGTTCCAATCCAAATATGACCTCCGATAATATCTTCCATATTATCTACACTAACAATCCAACCATCCCCACCGAAAGGTGATTTTAAAATATATCCAAAAATAACTGCCGGACTAACCGTTGGATTAGTAATGATACGTACATCTCCACCTCCTGGAGCCCAAGTATCATAAATACCTCCAAAGTACATAGCTTTCCAAACTAAAAGCCATGCACCTAATCCTAAAATTATTAAATGTATACCCAAAATTGTAGTCATTTTATTTTTATCTTTCCAAACATAGCCAAAGAAAGGGAAAGATTCTTCTAAAGTTTCAGGACCTATTAATGAATGATAAACACCACCAAACCCTAAAACAGCCGAAGAAATTAAATGAATAACTCCAGATACAAAATAAGGAAAAGTATCTATAACTTCACCACCTGGACCAACACCATAACCAATAGTAGCTAAATGTGGTAATAAAATTAAACCTTGTTCATACATAGGTTTTTCAGGAACAAAATGAGCAACTTCAAATAAATTCATTGCTCCAGCCCAAAAAACAATTAAACCAGCATGAGCAACATGTGCACCTAATAATTTACCTGAAAGATTAATTAATCTAGCATTACCGGCCCACCAAGCAAAACCTGTAGATTCCTGATCTCGTCCACCTACAGTTAAAGTACCATTAAAGAGCGTTTCCACGTGGTAAAACCTCCTCAGGGAATACAAGTTTTTCATGAGGCTGATCTTGAGCAGCCATCCAAGCACGAATACCTTCATTTAGAAGTATATTTTTAGTATAAAAAGTTTCAAATTCTGGATCTTCTGCTGCACGAATTTCTTGTGAAACGAAATCATAAGCTCTTAAATTTAAAGCTAAACCAACAACCCCAATAGCACTCATCCATAAACCAGTAACTGGAACAAAAAGCATAAAGAAATGTAGCCAACGTTTATTTGAAAAAGCTACTCCAAAAATTTGAGACCAAAAACGATTTGCAGTTACCATAGAATAAGTTTCTTCAGCTTGTGTTGGATTAAATGCTCTAAAAGTGTTAGCACCATCACCATCTTCAAATAAAGTATTTTCTACAGTAGCTCCATGTATAGCACATAATAAAGCAGCACCTAAAACACCAGCTACACCCATCATATGAAAAGGATTTAAAGTCCAATTATGGAATCCTTGGAAAAATAAAATAAATCTAAAAATAGCTGCCACTCCGAAACTAGGAGCGAAAAACCAGCCAGATTGTCCTAAAGGATATATTAAAAAAACTGATACGAAAACCGCAATAGGAGCAGAAAAAGCTATAGCATTATAAGGTCTAATTTTTACTGAACGAGCAATTTCGAATTGACGTAACATGAAACCAATAAGAGAAAAAGAACCATGTAAAGCTACAAAAGTCCATAAACCTCCTAATTGACACCATCTTGTAAAATCACCTTGAGCTTCGGGACCCCATAAAAATAATAAAGAATGTCCCATACTGTTAGCTGGCGTAGATACAGCTGCTGTAAGAAAGTTACAACCTTCTAAATAAGAAGAAGCTAAACCATGTGTATACCAAGATGTTACAAAAGTTGTACCTGTTAACCAACCACCTAAAGCAAAATAAGCTGTTGGAAATAATAATAAACCAGACCAACCTACAAAAACAAAACGATCACGTCTTAACCAATCATCAACAATATCAAATAACCCGCGTTTCTCTTCAGATTTACCAATCGCTATAGTCATAGCGTAATTCTCCAAAAAATAAATTAATTATTAAACTCGTACTTTTTTAATAAAAAGTAAAAAAATTTTATTTTTTAAATAAAATTTTAAAGTTTTTCAAAGATAAATATATCTATAATATAAAAATAGATGTTTGTTTATAACATAAATTATTATAAAAAGCAGAGTAATTTATAACAACCTACTACTTTTTATAAAAATTTATGTTATTTCTTAACTAAATATGATTTATCTAAAGATTTTATATTTTTTTAATTATTTAGCTTTTGTTTAAAATATAAGCATAGGCTTATATTTTTTTTACTTAGAAAAGAAGCTTAACTTTTTTAAAATTAAAAAAGTTAAATTTATAGATTTTACTTTAAAATTTATAAATCTTAACTTTTTTAATTTTAAAAAAGTTAAATTTATAAAGCTTAGCTTTATAAATCTTATGCTTAGAAAACAAGTCTTCTTGGTGCTTTGCAAAGAGCAAGTCTTCTAAGTAAGCATATGTTTTTTTTCTAAATCTTCTAAATAAATACTTTATAATTATTTTTACAAGCTTAATTGATCGCCTCGGCGATATTGTAAATAAGCTGTAACAAATAAGCCAACAATAGTTACAGTAACTAATCCTAAAACTATTCCAGATAATAGTGGTTCAACCATTTTGTTATAATTCTTTTTGAAAAATATATTTTTTTAAATATTTTATTTACACTATTTTAAATAAAATAGTCCTTAATTTATTAAAATTTATCATTTTATTTTTTAATTAAAAAGATTTTACTTACTTGATTCTTGCTTCTTGTTGCTTCGCAAAAAGCAACAAGAAGACTTTTTTCCTAAGTATAAAACTTGCTTCTTGTTGCTTTTTGCTAAGCAACAAGAAGCAAGTCTTCTAAGCTATTCTAATAAAAAAATTAATAATTTTTATTAATAAAAATAAATAAAGAAAAAATCAGAAAAATAAAAAAAATTTTTGTTTAATAAAATTTTTTATTTTTTTAAATTAATTTAATTTTAATAAGGCTAATGTATACGATTAACGTTATAGTTAAAAAAGATATAAGTAGACCTAAATAGCTAATAATAGTTAACATATTTTTAAAAAAATTTAATAAAAAAAATTTAATATATCTATATATTAAATAATTTATTTACTTTGAAACAAAATAAAAGTTTTATAGCAAAAACTTAAAAATTCATTTCAGCTAATTGAACTTTTTCATATTGTTTCTTTTTAAGTACCAAGAAAATTTGAGCCAATAAAACAAAAACAAAGAAAATAACTAAACTTATAATTCGTAAAGGATTTTGTAGAACAATTTCTGTTTCTTGTTGACCAAAACCTCCTACATTTGGATTATTAGTTAAAGGTTGATCAATTTGTAATTTTTGATCTACATTAACAATTAAATCCGGACCTGCTGGTACTTTCTCTATAACTTGCTCACCATTATTTGCTTCAATAATTAATTGATAGCCACCTTTTTTAGATAAAGGCTCTATATTTATAATTTTACCAGCAACTGAAGAGTTATAAATAGTATTATTACTTTTTGACCCATCAGGATAAACTTGTCCACGTCCTCGATTACCTCCTAAATAAATAGGATATTTTAAATAAGAAATCTCCTTATTTTTATTGGGATCTGGAGCAAGTATAGGGAAAATCATTTCACTATATTTGTTACCCGGTACTGGACCAATAACTAAAATATTTTTTTTATCAGCACTATAAGGTTGAAAATATAAATTTCCAACTTTATTTTTCAATTCATCAGAAATTCTTTCAGATGGAGCTAATTCAAATCCTTCAGGCAGTATTAAGACAGCTCCAACATTCAATTCGCCCTTTTTACCATTACCCAAAACCTGCTTAATTTGCTTATCATAAGGTATTTTAACTACAGCTTCAAAAACTGTATTAGGAAATACAGATTGAGGTACTTCAATTTCAACAGATTTTTGTGCTAAATGGCAATTAGCACAAACTATTCGTCCATTAGCTTCGCGTGGATTTTGATAATTTTGCTGTGCAAAGATTGGATAAGAATTTGCAGGTAAATTTACAAACCCTAAAGAAAAGCTAACAAAAGTTAATAAAAAAAATATTTTTTTTAAAAAGTTTTTAAATAAATTATTCATAAAGTTTTAATAAAATTTTATATAAAATTTTCTTCACAATCTTATTGTATCTTTTTATTTTTTTTTAAGAAAGAATTAAAAACAAAATAAATAAAGTTTTTTTACCTATAAAACTAGAAATAAATATTTAGTTAGATTAAAATTATATTGTTATTAAAAATATATTAATATATAAAAGTTATGCTTATAAATAAACATATGACTTTTGCTACGCTGCTTAGCTGCTTAGCAAAAGCAAATCAAAATAAATAAATAAATTTTTTATAAAAATTTAACATGAATAATGACACAAATATAGAAATTATTAGACCTTCATTTCCTTTTACTGCAATTGTTGGGCAAGAAGAAATGAAACTCGCTTTAATCCTAAATGTTATTGACCCAAAAATAGGTGGAGTTATGATTATGGGAGATAGAGGAACAGGTAAATCAACAACAGTTCGAGCTTTAGTGGATTTATTACCAAATATTGAAGTAGTAGAAAATGATCCTTTCAATTCCGACCCTAACGACTTTGAAGCTATGAGTGAGGATGTTAGAGAAAAAATACAAAATAAGGAAAACTTAAAAATTGTAAAAAAAAAAATAACAATGGTAGATTTACCTTTAGGTGCTACTGAAGATAGAGTATGTGGAACTATTGATATTGAAAAAGCATTAAGCGAGGGAATAAAAGCATTTGAGCCTGGTTTATTAGCTAAAGCAAATCGAGGAATTTTATATGTTGATGAGGTAAATCTTCTTGATGATCATTTAGTGGATGTTTTATTAGATGCAGCTGCATCTGGATGGAATACTGTGGAAAGAGAAGGGATTTCTATAAGCCATCCAGCTAGATTTATTTTAGTAGGATCTGGCAATCCTGAAGAAGGTGAATTGCGTCCACAATTATTAGATAGGTTTGGAATGCATGCTCAAATAGGTACAGTTAAAGAGCCGGATTTAAGAGTAAAAATAGTAGAGCAAAGAGCAAATTTTGATAAATCCCCAGTAGATTTTAGAAGTTATTATGAAAAATCACAAAATGATTTAAAAAATAAAATAATTACAGCGCGAAATTTACTTAAAGAAGTATCTCTTAAATATGATTTTAGAATTAAAATATCACAAATATGTTCTGAATTAAATGTTGATGGATTACGAGGAGATATAGTAACTAATAGAGCAAGTAAAGCTCTTGCAGCTTTTGAAAATAGAAACGAAGTTACACCACAAGATATTTTTAGAATTATTCCTTTATGTTTAAGACATAGACTTAGAAAAGATCCTTTAGAATCAATAGATTCTGGAGAAAAAGTTAGAGAAGTTTTTAAGAAGGTTTTTGGATACAATTAATTAAAAATATTATATTTTGTTTTGAGCTTAGTAGGATTTGAACCTACATTAGAAACTTAGAAGGTTCCTGTCCTATCCCTTAGACGATAAGCCCTTGCAAAGCAAATATAAGATATTTGTAAAATTTGATTAATTTATAAATTATAAATTTTAAAAATTTTTATAACAAAAAAATAGTTTTTTTACTAGTTATAAAAATATAAAAAATATTATTTTGTTAAATTTACTTGTTTACAAAATAAACAAGTAAATTTAATATTTTGTAACCATATGCTTACTTGCTTCTTGTTGCTTAGAAAAAAGCAACAAGAAGCAAGTTTTATACTTATAAAAAAAGCTTAACTTTTTTAATTTTAAAAAAGTTAAGCTTCTTTTCTAAGTAAAGTAGAGCAAAAATTAATAAAATTTATTGGGCCGAGCTGGATTTGAACCAGCGTAGGATAAACCAGCGGATTTACAATCCGCCCCCATTAACCGCTCGGGCATCGACCCTTATTTTATAAATAATACCATAAAAAAAAAAAAAAGTAAAATATTTTCTTTGATATTTTTTAATTTATATTTTATTGATATAATAAATTAAAATATTATTAATTTTTACTAAATAGGGGATATGGCGGAATTGGCAGACGCAACGGACTTAAAAGGTCATTTTTTTTTGAGCCTTTTGTAAGTTAATTTCAAAAGTGATCGCTTTCAAATTCAGGGAAACATTAATTCGTGTAATCGTGAGCCAAGCTTATAAATTTTTTTATATAGAAGGTGCAGAGACTCAACGGAAGCTATCCTAACAATAATTAATTTTATATTTAGGATAAAGAGAGAGTCCACTTATTACTATAATGATAGAAAATTAATTTTTTTTAATAATTTTAATTTTTAGTGAAAATCCGTTGACTCATTGAGTCGTAAGGGTTCAAGTCCCTTTATCCCCAAATATAATATAGCTATTATTTACAAAACTTAGAAGACTTGCTTCTTGTTGCTTTTTGCTAAGCAACAAGAAGCAAGTTTTATACTTATAAAAAAAGCTTAACTTTTTTAATTTTAAAAAAGTTAAGCTTTTTTTATAAGCTTATGCTGAAATTTAAAATATTAATACAATTATGTGATTTGAATTTTTAAAACATAAAATCTGGATTAACCGCTAAATAACGAGCTTTTGCCCTTTTATAAGTAAAATTAGCTTCTGCTCTTTGTTTTAAACCTATGGCTTCTTCTAATTGTTTACTAGCTTTAATAAAAATTTCTTCTGCTTCTTGAGAATCAATTGAATCAGCAGATTCAGCTTCATTAACTAAACCAGTAACCTTATTACGCTTTACTAAAGCAAAACCACCCATAACAGCAAAGTGTTTCCACAAATTTGATTCTCTAATTGACATCACTCCAACTTCTAAAGCTGTAATAGTTGAAATATGATTCGGTAATACACCCATACGTCCACTATTAGAAGGTAATTTGACTTCTTCTACATTACCATTAAAAACAATATTTTTTGGTGTCAAAACATAAACTTGTAAACTCATATTATTATACCTTTTTATTTTTATCTTTATTTATAAATTTTAAAAAAATTTTAAAAAATAAACTTTGCTTTTATTTTATAAAACAAAATAAAAATTTTATAAAATAAAAGCAAAGTTTATTTTTTAAAATTTTTTTAAGATTTATTTACTTTTTCGACTGCTTCACTTAAACTACCTATTAAGTAAAAAGCTTGCTCAGGTAAATAATCATACTCACCAGATAAAATCTGATTAAAATCTTTAATGGTATTAGATAAACTTACATATTTTCCAGGTGAACCTGTAAATACTTCAGCAACAAAGAAAGGTTGTGATAAAAATCTTTCAATTTTACGAGCTCTTGCTACAACTAGTCTATCTTCTTCTGCCAATTCATCTAAACCTAAAATTGCTATAATATCTTGTAATTCTTTATATCTTTGTAAAGTTCGTTTTACTTTTTGGGCACAATCATAATGATTATCCCCAACAATCCAAGGTTGAAGCATAGTAGAAGTTGAATCTAAAGGATCAACAGCGGGATATATACCTTTAGATGCTAATCCACGCGATAAAACAGTAGTAGCATCTAGATGTGCAAAAGTTGTTGCTGGAGCTGGATCCGTTAAATCATCCGCTGGTACATAAACAGCTTGTATAGAAGTAATAGAGCCATCTTTAGTTGAAGTAATTCGTTCCTGTAAACATCCCATTTCAGTAGCTAAAGTAGGCTGATAACCTACAGCTGAAGGCATACGACCTAATAAAGCAGAAACTTCAGAACCTGCCTGAACAAAACGGAAAATATTATCAATAAACAAAAGAACATCTTGCTTATTCACATCTCTAAAATATTCTGCCATTGTTAAAGCTGTAAGACCAACACGCATACGTGCTCCAGGTGGCTCATTCATTTGTCCATAAACTAAAGCTACTTTAGAATCAGAAAGTTTTTCTTCAACTATAACTTTAGATTCTTTCATTTCCATATAAAGATCATTACCTTCACGTGTTCTTTCACCTACACCACCAAAAACTGAAACACCACCATGTGCTTTTGCAATATTATTAATTAATTCCATAATTAATACAGTTTTCCCAACACCTGCACCGCCAAACAATCCAATTTTACCTCCTCTACGATAAGGAGCCAAAAGATCTACAACTTTAATACCTGTTTCAAAAATTGCTAATTTTGTATCTAAATCTACAAAAGCGGGTGCAGAACGATGTATGGGTAAATCTTCTGTATTTCCTACCGGCCCTAAATTATCAACCGGTTCGCCTAAAACATTAAAAATACGACCTAAAGTTGATTGTCCAACAGGTACAGTTAAAGGTTTTCCTGTATCAATTACATCCATTCCACGCATTAAACCATCAGTAGCACTCATTGATACAGCTCTAACACAATAATCACCTAGCAATTGCTGAACTTCACAAGTAACTGAAATTTCTTGACCTGCTTCATTTTTACCATTAATTTTTAAAGCATTATAGATGCTAGGCATTTTGCCCGGTTTAAATACTACATCTAAAACTGGACCAATAATTTGTGTAACGCGGCCAATGTTTTTAGTTTCTGTTAAAACGCTCATAAAATATATTAACTAAATATTTATATAAAGTATATTTTTTAGGCAATTAAAATCCTAAAGTTTATTATAATTTTGTATATAATAATGCAAGAAAAAATCAATAAAAAAATAAAATATATTTTTAAAATATATAATAATAATTTTTTATATAGTAAATAAAAGTAATAAAAAAATTTTTTTTAATAAAAAAAAGTTAGTAATTTTTTATGATATATTATATTAAAGATAAATTTTATATAAAATAAAATATTATTTGATAAATTATTTTGTATAGTTTATATAAAATTAAATTTTATTTAATAAACTATTTTGTATAGTTTATATAAAAAATGTTATAAAAACAAATTTTTTTATAAACGTTAAAAAAAATCCATTTTTTAATAAATTAAATAAAAAAAATAGATTCGGGCAGATTGTATGATCGTTAAAATTTTTAAATGTACTAAACTATAATGGCTCCACAAACTGAAACAAAAGCAGGTGCTGGTTTTAAAGCAGGTGTAAAAGATTACCGATTAACTTATTATACTCCAGATTACCAAGTTAAAGATACTGATATTTTAGCAGCTTTCCGTATGACTCCTCAACCAGGTGTTCCTGCAGAAGAGTGCGGTGCTGCCGTAGCTGCAGAATCATCAACAGGAACTTGGACTACTGTATGGACTGATGGTCTTACAAGTTTAGATCGTTATAAAGGGCGTTGCTATGATATCGAACCAGTACCTGGTGAAGAAAATCAATATATTGCTTATGTAGCTTATCCCCTAGATTTATTTGAAGAAGGATCAGTTACTAATTTATTTACATCAATTGTTGGTAATGTTTTTGGATTTAAAGCACTTCGTGCATTAAGATTAGAAGATCTTAGAATTCCACCGGCTTACAGTAAAACTTTTAAAGGCCCTCCACACGGAATTCAAGTTGAACGTGATAAATTAAATAAATATGGACGTGCTCTTTTAGGTTGTACTATTAAACCAAAACTAGGTTTATCAGCTAAAAATTATGGACGTGCGGTTTACGAATGTTTACGTGGTGGTCTAGATTTTACAAAAGATGATGAAAATGTAAATTCTCAACCTTTTATGCGTTGGAGAGATAGATTTTTATTTGTTTCTGAAGCTATTTATAAATCTCAAGCTGAAACTGGTGAAATTAAAGGTCATTATTTAAATGCAACTGCAGGTACAGTTGACGAAATGCTAAAACGTGCTGAATGTGCTAAAGAATTTGGTGTACCAATTATTATGCATGATTATTTAACAGCAGGTTTTACAGCTAATACAACTTTAGCTCATTATTGTCGTGATCATGGTTTATTATTACATATTCATAGAGCAATGCACGCTGTTATTGATCGTCAAAGAAATCATGGTATGCATTTCCGTGTTTTAGCAAAAGCTCTAAGAATGTCTGGTGGTGACCATTTACATTCTGGTACAGTAGTAGGAAAATTAGAAGGAGAACGTGAAGTTACTTTAGGTTTTGTTGATTTAATGCGTGATGATTATATTGAAAAAGATCGTAGTCGTGGTATTTATTTCACACAAGATTGGGTATCTCTTCCAGGTGTTATGCCAGTAGCTTCAGGTGGTATTCATGTATGGCATATGCCAGCTCTTGTAGAAATTTTTGGTGATGATGCTTGTTTACAATTTGGTGGTGGTACTTTAGGACACCCTTGGGGTAACGCACCAGGTGCAGCAGCTAACCGTGTTGCTCTAGAAGCTTGTGTTCAAGCTCGTAATGAAGGTCGTGATTTAGCTCGCGAAGGTGGCGAAGTTATTCGTGCAGCTTGCAAATGGAGCCCTGAATTAGCAGCAGCTTGTGAAGTTTGGAAAGAAATTAAATTTGAATTTGATACAATTGATAAATTATAATTTAACTTTTGTATTTTATTCTTAGAAGACTTGCTTCTTGTTGCTTTTTGCTAAGCAACAAGCTTACTTGCTTCTTGTTGCTTTTTGCTAAGCAACAAGAAGCAAGTAAGCTTAAGTTTTTTTAAATAAAAAAATTAAAGAGAAAGTTTTTATTAATTAAATATTTTGCATGCAGCAGGGTTTGAACCTGCGATGTCTAAAAAGAGACGGATTATGAGTCCGTTGCTATCGACCACTCAGCCATGCATGCGTGCTTTAATAAGCTTTTTTTATTATAGAAAAGCTTATTAAAGAAAAATTATACAAAATTTACTTTATTGTTTATACTTACTTAGAAGACTTGCTTCTTGTTGCTTAGCAAAAAGCAATAAGCTTACTTGCTTCTTGTTGCTTAGCAAAAAGCAACAAGAAGCAAGTAAGCTTAAGATTTATAAAGCTAAGCTTTATAAATTTAACTTTTTTAAAATTAAAAAAGTTAAGATTTATAAATTTTAAAGTAAAATCTATAAATTTAACTTTTTTAATTTTAAAAAAGTTAAGCTTTTTTTTTAAGCTTACGCAAAGAATTATAATAATTTTGAAAAATATTAAGTTCAAAAATATCGCTGGGGTTTATTATTAAATGTACGCGACCTTTTTCAAAAACAATTATTTCATTGGCAACTTCAATAGCTTCATTTTTATCATGCGTAACAATTAAGGTTGTTAAAGATAAATCTTCATTTAATTTTCTTAATTTATATCTTAGTTCTTTTCTAGTTTTTAAGTCTAAAGCACCGAAGGGTTCATCTAATAATAAATATTTCGGCTCGATAGCTAAAGCTCTAGCCAAGGCTACCCTTTGTTTTTGACCACCTGACAATTGATTTGGATAATAATTCACAAATTCCTCAAGATTAACAAATTCAAGAAGTTCCTTAACTCTTGAATAAATATAATCAAGCGAAGTTTTACGTAATTTTAATCCAAAAGCAACATTATCATATACGGTCATATTATTAAATAAAGCATAATTTTGAAAAACAAAACCAATCTCTCGTTCTTGTATAGAAATTAAGTTAGTATTTTTACCGGTAAGCCAAATTCTACCTGAATCTATAGATTCTAATCCAGCTATAGTTTTTAATAATGTGGATTTTCCGGAACCAGAAGGTCCCAACAAAGCAACTACGGAGCCTTTTTTTACTTCTAAAAAAACGTGATCAAGAACTTTAGAGTTAAAATAATTTTTCGAAACATTCTCTATTAGAATACTCATTTAAATTATTATATTTAAAATTATATATTTTGTAAATAAAATTAGTTTTATTTACTTGCTTCTTGCAAAGCAAGCGAAGCAACAAGAAGCAAGTAAGCATGCTTATTTTTCCTAGTAAGGAAAAATAAGATCTTACTTTTCCTAATTAGGAAAAGTAAGCATGCTACTTTAGTTTACAACTAAAGTAGATCTTACTTATAAAAAAAGCTTATGCTTAGAAAACAAGTCTTCTTGTTGCTTTGCAAGGAGCAAGTCTTCTAAGTAAGCATAAGATTTATAAAGCTAAGCTTTATAAATTTAACTTTTTTAAAATTAAAAAAGTTAAGATTTATAAATTTTAAAGTAAAATCTATAAATTTAACTTTTTTAATTTTAAAAAAGTTAAGCTTGTTTTCTAAGTAAATAAAAAATAAAACATTTTTATAAAAAAATTAATAAATTTTTAGTTTTAAATTATTCTAAAAACTTTTGATTTAATTTTATATTTGTAATTATTTCTTTTACAATATAGCTTTTAGGATATTTAATTAAATCTTCTGATTTACAAAGCTTTATATTTTCATAGCTTGCTCTCCACTCAGTAATAAATTTTTGCTTATTTGATAAAAATAAGCTTTCATTTAATAAGCTATAATCAAGAATTGAATTATCAATAATATCGCTAAAAATATTAAGCAAATTATTAAAAGAAAAAAGAATTTCCCTAAAAGCAAATTCGGAGCAATCATTATCAAAATCTAAATTGTCAAAATCATTTAAAGAATATTCATAATCTTTTATGTCTAAAAGTTTTGCAAAATCTTTTAAATTTAAATCTTCATGCAAATTTTTAAAGTTATTAATTAAACTTTGTTGAAATTTTTCTTCATTTGTTAAAGAAATTTTTGTTGGATATATTTGAACTCCATAAGGAATTTCTCCTTGAATTTGAAAGGGAGCATCTTTATATAAAGTTATAGTTTCTGATAAAGCTTGCTTTAAAAAAGATCTTGGTATTATTAAATCTAAAAGTCCGTGATGTAATAAATATTCAGCTGTTTGAAAATCATCAGGTAATTGTTCTTGTAAAGTTTGTTCAATAACTCTTCTGCCAGCAAAACCAATTAAAGCTTTAGGTTCCGCCACTATTAAATCTCCAAGCATAGCAAAACTTGCTGTAACTCCCCCTGTGGTTGGTGAAGTTAATACTGAAATATATAAAAGCTTAGCTGAAGATTGATATATTTCTAAAGCAGCAGAAATTTTTGCCATTTGCATTAAGCTTAAAATCCCTTCTTGCATTCTAGCACCACCTGAAGCACAAACTAAAATTAAGGTTAATCCTTCTTGCGTAGCATATTCAATAAGTCGAGTAATTTTCTCACCAACTACAGATCCCATGCTACCGCCCATAAAATGAAAATCCATAATCCCCAATGCTACAGGAATTCCATCAAGCATTCCTGTTCCTGTTTGAATAGCATCTTGAAGTCCTGTTCGTTCTTGAGCTTCTTTCAATCGTTCAATATATGCTTTTTGATCTTTAAACTCTAAAGGATCACAAGGTGAAAGCATTTCATCTAAACATCTCCAAGTTCCTGGATCAATTATATGATCTATTCTCTCTTGGCTGTTCATTTGTAAATGATAACCACAACCAAAACAAACCCTTTGATTTTCTTTTAAATGTTTTATGTAAAGAATAATACCGCAATTATCACATCTAGTCCATAAACCTTGGCTTCCATCTGAGGCTGGATGATTATATTTTGGTGCATTTAATAATTTTAGTTTTCTTTGATCTTCAATCCAAGCTAATATTGACATAAAAATTTTCCTAATATTTTAACACTATAATTTTGTAAGAAAAAAACAAAATATTTTATAGTAAAATAAAATTTTTTATAAAAAAAAATAATAAAAGAAAATATTTATTTTTTTTGTAATATTTTAAAATATAGTATATATTATAATATAATATATTTTAAAATATTAAAATATTTTTATTTTAAAATAAAAATAAAAAAATATATAAAAGTTTTAATTTCTTTTTTAATAAAAAACCTATGACTGCTTCTTATTTACCAACAATATTAGTACCGTTAATTGGCCTTGTTTTTCCAGCTATCACTATGGCTTCCCTTTTTTTATATATTGAAAAAGATGAAATTAATTAATGTTTAAAAATTTTATGTTTAACAAATTTTTTTTATAAAAAATTTGTTAAACATAAAATTTAATGATATAATATATCCTATTAAGGTTTATAGCTCAGCTGGTAGAGCGCCTGCCTTACAAGCAGGATGTCATCGGTTCGAATCCGGTTAGACCTAAATATGATATAAGTTTATGAGATGTTGCTATACCAAACCACTAAAAATTTTTGTATATTTTTTAAAAATAATAAAAAATAGCCTACTATCGGAGTCGAACCGATAACCTTCGGTTTACAAAACCGATACTCTGCCAATTGAGTTAAGCAGGCATAAAATTTATTGTTTTAATTATATAAAATTATTTTTAAATTTGTAAAGTAAAAAATAAAATTTTTTTATTTATAAATCTTTTTCTAAAATATTAAAATATATATAATATTTTATAAAGGTAGCCTATATTTTTTTAATAAAAATGGAATTTATGTTAACTTTAAAAATTTTTGTATATACGGTTGTAACTTTTTTTGTATCTTTATTTGTTTTTGGTTTTCTTTCAAATGATCCAGGCAGAAATCCAGGACAGAAGGATCTTGAATAAATCTTTTAATTTTTAAATATTTACTTAGAAGACTTGCTTCTTGTTGCTTCTTGTTGCTTGTTGCTTGTTGCTTCGCAAGAAGCAACAACAAGCAACAAGAAGCAACAAGAAGCAAGTATAAAAAATATTTTTATCAAAAAATATAAATTAAATAAAAAATATGCCCAGATCTCAAAGAAATGATAATTTTATAGATAAAACTTTTACAGTTATTGCAGATATTTTATTAAAAATACTGCCTACATCGACAAGAGAAAAGCAAGCTTTTAGTTATTATAGAGATGGAATGTCCGCACAATCTGAGGGTGAATATGCAGAAGCTTTACAAAATTATTACGAAGCTATGCGATTAGAAATCGACGCTTATGATAGAAGCTATATACTTTATAACATAGGCTTAATACACACAAGTAATGGTGAACATGGAAGGGCTTTAGAATATTACTATCAAGCATTAGAAAGAAATCCATCATTACCTCAAGCCCTAAATAATATAGCAGTAATTTATCATTATCGTGGTGAGCAAGCAATAGAGAAAGGCCAATATGAAATATCAAAATTACTTTTTGATAAAGCCGCAGACTATTGGAAAGAAGCTCTTCGATTAGCGCCTACTAATTATATTGAAGCGCAAAATTGGTTGAAAATGACTAATCGTATATAAAATATTAATTTAAAAAAATATTTAAGAAAAAATATAAATAATTAAAAAAAAATATAATTATTTTTTTTTAATTATTTATAAAGTCTTAAAGTCTATATATAGATTAAATTTAATATACCTAAAAATTTTTTTTATAAAAAGACTTTTCTAAGTTTATACTTAGAAAAAATAAAGGGTAGAGTTTAAAAAAATAGCTATATAGATAAAATCTACTTAAAACAAATAAAATTTTATTAAAAATATATTTTTATAGATTATTAATGGGGGATAAAATACACTATGAATAATTTCAAAAATTTTATCAAAAAAATACCTTTTTATAGAGAATTTGAAATTTATATTAATCAAAATAAAAGTAATAAATTTTACTTTTATACTAAAATAAAAACTCAAGTTTCAGAAAAAATTATTTATCAAATAAATGATTTAATAAAAAAACTTAACACTAAAAAATTTAAAGATTTTAATCAGTTAAAATTATATTTTTATTTGTATATAAAAGATTATAAAAAAGGATCAAAAAATTTTATATTTGAAAAACTTAGCTTATTTAAAATTAATTATGTTTTATTTGGCGTAATTTCTATTAGTGTTGGAACTATTAATTTAATTCCTACAAAATTTAAAGATTTAACTTTTATATATAGATTAAATTTACCTTCTTTAGCCTGTAAGGAAAATGAATTATCATGGCAAACATTTAAATTTTTCAAATTTTATCCTAATCAAGAATTATTAAACTTTATAAATGATATTAAAATTTATGATAACGATATATATATTGAACCAAATTTGTATTATCATACAAAAAATAATAAATATTTTATAGGTCTTTTTAAAAATAATAAAATTAATAAAAATACAAGTATAGATTCGAAAAATTACAAAATTATTGCTAAAAATGTTTCAGAAGGCTTTAGAGATTTTTATTATTTATTAGATGAATTCCCTTTAAAATTGGATAATGATTATATTAAAATAAAAAAATATTTAAATTTTGTTAAACAAAAAAACTTACCAAAGCAACATACTGAAAATATAAAACAAATTGATTTAATTAAAAATTTAAAAAAATATAGAAAACTTAAAAAAAATAAAAATTTTAAAAATTTGGATGAACAAAAAGCTTTTCAAAAAATTAAAAGAAAAAATTTAAATTTTTCCTTTTTTTCTTTAACAAAAACTGGAGAAATTAAACAAGATAATTTTTTTAAAAATATAAAATTTTGGTTTATAAAGGTAGAAAGAAAATTAATTTTTATAGAAAAAAACAAAAAAAATTTGATTTTTTCAGAAAATAAAGAAAAAATTAAGGAAATTAGTAAATCTCTTGCTTCGCAAGCGAAGCAAGCGAAGCAAGAAGATTTAGATTATATAAATCGTTTTAAAAAATTTAAAGAAAAAAAATATAATTTAGATAAGATTTATAAATTTTATTTTTACAAAAAAAATATTAATATTTTTAATATAAAAACAAATAACAATTTTTGGCAAAAAACAAAATTTTTAATAAATTCCTATAATTCTAATTCTAGCCAAAAATTATATAAAGAATATAAAAATTATAATTTGGAAAGTTTAATTTTTATATTAAATAAAAATAAATTATTATTAAAAAATAAAAAAAATATTTATCTTAAAAAAATATCAGGTTTTAAATATCCCGATTTTAATATAAAAAAAGTAAAACTTTTTTTAATATCGAATTTACTTAATAATAAGAATTTTTTATATCCCTATCCGATTCGAATAAATAGAATAAATTATAGATTTTTGCCTCCCGCAATTTTAAAAAATAAGTTTTTATATAATAAAAAGCATCCAGATATAGATTTTTTATATAAAGACATAACACTTTTAGATTCTAATAATAGTGAAATTATATTTGAAGGACCAGCTATAAAATTAGACGAAAATTTTGGGGATGTAATTTTATTAAACTCAAAAATTACAAAAAATTGGCTTAAGTCTTTTTTAAATTTTGAAAATCCTATTTCCGATAAATACAAAACTTTTTTTGGTCGAAACAAAATAAATAAAAAAAACCAATTTTTCAAAACATATTTGAATAAAATACTTGAAAGTAAACCTATAATAAAAAATCAGTTAGAATTAAAAGTTTATCAATCAGAGACTAATCAAATAGTTATAAAAAAGAAAACGAAAAAAGGAACTGCTAAGCCTAAAAAATGGATTAAAAAAGTTAAAAAAACATCAAATAAACCATTTGTACCGCAAAATAAAGACTGGAGAGTACCCTTTTTTGAAAAAAATCAATGGATTACAATTATTAAAAGTATAAGTGAGTCAAATAATATTGAAGAGATAGAAATTATACCTTTTGTGTGTATAAGTTATCCCCGACGAAAGCCTATAATTTGGCCTTTAATGCAATTTGAATATTCTAATTCTTTAAATGATTCTAAATTTCCTTTAAATTATATTTTACATCAACCTAAAAAATATTTTGCTAGAAATAATTATTTTGAAACTTATAGTCAATATAGACTAAATAATGATAGTTATGACCTTAGAAAATTAGGTTCAAATACAAAAAAAATAAGTAGTTTATATCCTAAATATTACGAAAGAAATAAAAAAAAATTAAAAACTCCTTTTAATTTTCTTTTTAAAAGCAGCCGTTCAACTTATTATCAAAATTGGGAACCTTTAACTATAAATTCTTGGCTTTTAATAACTCAATATTGTTTTTTAAGATTAGCTTTAGATTTATTAAAAGGAGTTTACAACAATTATGGGAAGGAATTTGCTTCTTATTGTGTTGATGTTGTAGCAGATTTAGGAGCTAGCCATGATTTTAGCGATATAGGCAACGAAAAAAGCTTAGCTGCAAAAGCAGAAGCTATAAAAGAAAATTTAGATTTAATTGAAAAAGAGAAAAGTTTTCGTATAATTTATAAAAATAAAGTTAGATTTAGAGATATTATAGGTATTAATAAAATACTACCCGAATTAAGTGAATTTGTTTGGTATTTAAGAGCTCTTAAATACCAAATAAGCTTATCCTCTATGAATATAGGAGTACCTTTACCAAAAGGAATGCTTTTAATTGGTGCCCCCGGTACAGGAAAAACATTAATAGCTAAAGCAATAGCTGGCGAATCTGGGGTTCCAGTTATAGTACAATCCGCTAGCTCCCTAGTAGATTATGAAAAACAAGGAGGAATTGGCGGAGCTGGCCTTGATCGATTAGAAGAAGTTTTCTATCGCGCTAAACAAATTGCACCTTGTATAATTTTTGTTGATGAAATTGATTCTTTAGGTCAAAAAAGAGAAAATGTTATTGGTAATCGTTTTATAGGGCAACCTGTTCTTGAAGCTATCTATGATTTTACGCCTACAGAAGAATTTTTAGAAACCTCTTTTGATGCAGCTAAATTGCGTTCTAAAGAAAACATTGAGGATTTAAATTATGAAACTGGAACCTTAGATGAAGAAAAATTATATGAATATTTTGAAGACAGGGATTCAGTAACTAAACAAAGGGTAGATTTATACAATAGCTTATATCGCGCTAAACAAAATACTCAAAAAAAAGTAAATCTTATGGTTAAGTTTTTATTAGAATTAGACGGTTTACGAAGTAGAAAAGGGGTTGTAGTTATTGCAGCAACTAATAGACCGGAAGCTTTAGATGAAGCGCTAATGAGGCCAGGTAGATTTGATCAAATTTTAGAAATTAAACTTCCTGATAAAGATACAAGAATTGAAATTTTAAAATTATATACTAATAAATTAGGAATAACTTTTAAAACTTCGGATTCTTGGGATTATTTAGCTAAATTAACTAAAGGTTTTAGTTCAGCCGATATTGCTGCTATTGCAAATGAATCTGCTTTAAAATCTATAATTAATGAAAGCTTACATTCATTAGAAACTCTTGAACAAGGAATACAATATATTATTGGATATCCTGAAGAAAAAGAAAAAATTCTAAATAAAATAAATAAATGGAAAGATCCTTATTTATTAAACAGATTTGCTTTTTATCAAGCGAGTAAAGCTATATTGCAAAATAATTTGTATGATCATCCTAAAGTAGTACAAATAACTCTTATACCACGAACTTTGAATGCAAGATTTACCGAAATACATAAATCAGAATTAATATCTAAAAATCATTCTAAAATAACTTTACAAAATCGCGTTATTGGTTTTTATGCTGGGAAAGCTGGTGAACTTTTAAGTATATGCTCTTGGCCTATAAAAAATAACGATATATTTTTGAAAAAAAATGCACTTAAAACTAATAAAAAAAATTATCTAAAATTTGTGAGATCTGCTAAATCTAAATATTGGATATCTAATTTAGGATATGATGATATATATTCAGGCACTGCTTTAGCTTATATGATGATTGACCATTGGTATTTATATTCAAAAAATAGTGTTTCAAAAAGATTTCATGCCATTGACCTTCCAGATTTTGAGGATGAATATAAAGAAATGGAAGTTATAGAGCTTTTTAAACTTGTGTCAAAGGAGACTGAAAGATATATTGCTGATGAATTATTTATGGATATTGATTGTGATGCAAAAATTACTGAACATTGGAAAATTAGTCCATGGTGGCATGTTCAAATGCTAAAAACTCTAAGTCTTAATGAAACGATATACTTTGGAGATTGGTATCGTATATTTTTACCTGATCCAGAAGAAACAGATTTTAATTTGGAATATGTGCCACCAGATGAACATTTTCAAATAAATAATAAAGATGATATAGCTGAAAAGTTAAAAAATACAATTTCCTGGAATGATGTATATTCTATACAAAGAGATTATATATTTAATGGATTAATTTTAAATTGCTTGAATAAAGCTTTTTACTTGTTAGATGTAAACAGAGAATATTTAGATTTTATGGCATACTATCTAATGAAATATCAAATTATTAGACAAACCGATTTAGAAAATTTTAATAGAAATTTTTGGAAAAAAAATAAAAAAATTGCTAAAAATAAAAAAAAACTAAATAAAGAATTTTATGTAGATTTAAGCTGGGGAGTAAATTCTAGAAGAAAAAATTTTAGATTTTTAAATATGGATCAAATATTTTATGTTTTAAAAGAAAAAAAATATATAAAAATAAGCTATTTTACTAAAAAATAAAAAAAACTAAATAAACTTAGTTCACTTAGAATATAAGTCTTCTAAGAATACTTGCTTCTTGTTGCTTAGCAAAAAGCAACAAGAGGCAAGTTTTATACTTAGAAAAAAAGCTTAACTTTTTTAATTTAAAAAAAGTTAAATTTATAGATTTTACTTTAAAATTTATAAATCTTAACTTTTTTAATTTTAAAAAAGTTAAATTTATAAAGCTTAGCTTTATAAATCTTATGCTTAGAATACAAGTCTTCTTGTTGCTTAGCAAGAAGCAAGTCTTCTTGTTGCTTAGCAAGAAGCAAGTCTTCTAAGTAAGCATAAGCTTAAGTGAAAGCTAATTTTTTTTCTAAGTTTTATAATTTTTTTTTATAAATTTTATCATCAAAATTAGTGTTAAATATCTTTTTTTGCTTTATAGAAAAATTCCAAATTTAAATAATTTTTTTGTCAAGTTTAATGCCTTAGAGAGGATTCGAACCTCCAATTCTTTTGAAAATTGATTTTGAATCAATCGTGTATACCATTTCACCACTAAGGCTTTTAATAAATTTTTATTTTTTTAACTTAGTTTACTTAGAAGACTTGTATTCTAAGCTTAAGCTTAGAATACAAGTCTTCTAAGTAAGCATAAGCTTAGAATACAAGTCTTCTAAGTAAGCATAAGCTTAGAAAAAAAGCTTATGCTTAGAAAACAAGTCTTCTTGTTGCTTTGCAAGAAGCAAGTCTTCTAAATAAGCATGCTACTTTAGTTGTAAACTAAAGTAGATCTTACTAAATAGTTTTAGTAAGCATGCTTATTTTTCCTAGTAAGGAAAAATAAGATCTTACTTTTCCTTATTAGGAAAAGTAAGCATGCTACTTTAGTTGTAAACTAAAGTAGATCTTACTTAGAAAAAAAGCTTAACTTTTTTAATTTTAAAAAAGTTAAGCTTTTTTTCTAAGTTAAAAAAATAAAACTAAAAATTAACCAAATTTTCCACTTGTTGAAGCTATTAAAAAAGCAGCATAAGTTAATATATATCCAGCGCTGAAATGAGCTAAGCCTACTAATCTTGCTTGAACAATAGAAAGAGCTACTGGCTTATCTTTCCATCTAATTAAATTAGCTAAAGGAGTACGTTCATGAGCCCAAGCTAAAGTTTCAATTAATTCTTGCCAATATCCTCTCCATGAAATAAGAAACATAAAGCCTGTAGCGTAAATTAAATGTCCAAAAAGAAACATCCAAGCCCAAACTGATAAACTATTCATACCAAAAGGATTATAGCCATTAATTAATTGAGAAGAATTTAACCATAAATAATCACGTAGCCAACCCATTAAATAAGTTGATGATTCATTAAATTGATTAACATTACCTTGCCAAATACCTAGATGCTTCCAATGCCAATAAAAAGTAACCCAGCCTATAGTATTTAACATCCAAAATACAGCAAGATAAAAGGCATCCCAAGCAGATATATCACAAGTCCCACCTCTTCCTGGACCATCACAAGGGAAACTGTATCCAAAATCTTTTTTATCTGGCATTAGTTTTGATCCACGAGCATCTAAAGCACCTTTAACTAAAATTAAAGTCGTAGTATGAAGTCCTAGTGCAATAGCATGATGTACCAGAAAATCTCCTGGTCCTATAGTTAAAAATAAGGAATTACTATTATTATTAATAGCTTCAAGCCATCCAGGTAACCATAAAGATTGGCTCGCTAAAAAAGATGGACTATTAGACGAAGATAATAATAAATCAAAGCCATATAAAGATTTTCCTTGAGCAGATTGAATCCATTGAGCGAAAACGGGTTCAATTAAAATTTGCTTTTCTGGAGTCCCAAAAGCTTGCATAACATCATTATGAACATAAAGACCTAAAGTGTGAAAACCTAAAAATAAACTAACCCAGCTTAAATGTGAAATTATAGCTTCTTTATGATCTAATATTCGAGCTAAAACATTTCCTTTATTTTGTAAAGGATCATAGTCTCTTATAAAAAATATTGCACCATGCGCAAAAGCACCACACATAATAAATCCTGCTATATATTGATGATGCGTATATAAAGAAGCTTGAGTTGTAAAATCTTGAGCTAAAAAAGCATAAGGTGGTAAAGAATACATATGTTGAGCAACTAATGAGCAAACAGTACCAACTGAAGCTAAAGCTAATCCTAGTTGAAAATGTAAAGAATTATTTACTGTATCAAAAATACCTTTATGTCCTGATCCAAGTCCCCCAGCTGGCGGAGTATGCGCATCTAAAATTTCTTTCATGCTATGCCCAATACCAAAATTAGTTCTATACATATGACCAGCAATAATGAAAAGCACTGCTATAGCAATATGATGGTGGGCTATATCAGTTAACCATAAACTTTGAGTTTGGGGATGAAATCCACCTAAAAAAGTTAAAATAGCTGTTCCTGAGCCCTCTGAACTATTATATAAATGGCTAGATGAATCTGGGTTTTGAGCATAAACTGCCCAATTACCAGAAAAGAAAGGTACTAATCCTTGCGGATGTGGTAAAGTTGTTAAAAAATTATCCCAGCCGACATGCTGTCCACGAGATTCGGGTATAGCTACATGTACTAAATGTCCTGTCCAAGCAAGAGAACTAACACCAAATAAGCCAGACAAATGATGGTTTAATCTTGATTCTGCATTTTTAAACCACGATAAAGAAGGTTGAAATTTGGGTTGAAGATGCAACCAACCAGCAAATAAAAAAACAGCTGAAACAATAGTAAGAAATATTGAGCTCATATAAAGTTCTTGATTACTTCTTAAGCCTATTGTAAACCACCACTGATATACACCAGAAGTTGCTATATTTACTGGACCAGAAGCTCCTCCTCGCGTAAAAGCTTCAACAGCTGGTTGCCCGAAATGTGGATCCCATATAGCATGTGCTATTGGGCGAACATGTAAAGGATCATTAATCCATTGTTCAAAATTACCTTGCCATGCTACATGAAATAAATTACCCGAAGTCCATAGAAAAATTATTGCTAATTGACCAAAATGTGATGCAAAAATTTTCTGATACAGATTTTCTTCACTTATACCGTCATGACTTTCAAAATCATGAGCTGTTGCTATACCAAACCAAATTCTTCTTGTTGTAGGATCTTGTGCAAGACTTTGGCTAAATTTTGGAAATTTTGTTGCCATAATATTTAAGAAATCTCCCTTTTTATTTTGTATTTTTCATTAAAAATAAAATATATGACTAATTTTAAAAAAACACCTTTTTACTTATAAAAAAAGCTTAACTTTTTTAATTTTAAAAAAGTTAAATTTATAGATTTTACTTTAAAATTTATAAATCTTAACTTTTTTAATTTTTAAAAAGTTAAATTTATAAAGCTTAGCTTTATAAATCTTATGCTTAGAAAACAAGTCTTCTTGTTGCTTTTTGCTAAGCAACAAGAAGCAAGTCTTCTAAATGTCTTTTAAAAAGTAGAAAACAAAAGATTTAGTTGTTTATTTACTTATAAGTTTTAAAACTTATAAAATTAAAATTTTTATAAATTTTAGATTTATAGTTTAAAAAAAAATTATAAGAAATATTTTATTTCTATATATTTTATTAAAATGATAAAAAACCTTTAATTTTTATATTTATATATAAAAATTTTTTAAAATATTAAAAAAATAAATAAAAAATTTGTTTACTTAGAAAGAAAGTTTTCTAAGTTTAAAAATATATAAAAATTTTTATAAATTTTAGATTTATAGTTTTTAAAAAAATTATTTTTACAAAAGAATATTAAAATAAATTTTATCCTACAGCTAAAATTCTAGCCAGGAAAAAAGACCATGTTGTAACTATACCACCTAATAAATAATGAGCAACACCAACAGCACGACCTTGTGTTATACTTAAAGCTCTTGGTTGTATTGCTGGGGCAACTTTTAATTTATTATGTGCCCAAACAATAGATTCAATTAATTCTTGCCAATAACCTCTTCCGCTAAATAAAAACATTAAACTGAAAGCCCAAACGAAATGAGCGCCTAGAAAAATTAAACCATAAGCGGATAAAGCAGAACCATAAGATTGAATTACTTGAGAAGATTGTGCCCATAAAAAATCTCTAAGCCAACCGTTTATAGTATTTGCACTTTGTGCAAAATTACCACCTGTGATATGTGAAACCCCATTAGTGTTTAAAGTTCCCCAAACATCAGATTGCATTTTCCAACTAAAATGAAAAATTGCTATAGATAAAGAATTGTACATCCAAAATAATCCAAGAAAAACATGATCCCAAGCGGATACTTGGCAAGTGCCTCCCCTTCCTGGGCCATCGCAAGGGAAACGAAATCCTAAATTAGATTTATCTGGTATTAATCTAGAACTGCGTGCGTAAAGAACACCTTTTAATAATATTAAAACAGTTACATGGATAGTAAAAGCGTGTATATGATGAACCAAAAAGTCTGCTGTTCCTAAATTTATTGGCATCATAGCTATTTTGCCTCCAACTGCTACAATATCACCACCCCAAGTAACACTAGTACCTGATAAAGCATTTGGAGCTGTTAATTGTGGAGCTGCAAAATGAATATTTTGTATCCATTGTGCAAAAATTGGTTGTAATTGTATAGCAGTATCGGAAAACATATCTTGAGGTCTTCCTAAGGCGCTTAGAGTATCATTATGTATATAAAGACCAAAACTATGAAACCCTAGAAAAATACAAACCCAATTTAAATGTGAAATTATCGCATCTCGATGTCTAATAACTCTATCTAATAAATTATTATAATTATTAGTTGGGTTATAATCACGAACCATAAAAATTGCAGCATGAGCTCCAGCACCTACAATGCAAAATCCACCAATCCAAGTGTGATGAGTGAAAATTGATAATTGTGTACCATAATCCGTAGCCAAATAAGGGTAAGGAGGCATTGCATACATATGATGTGCTACAATTATTGATAAAGATCCAAATAAAGCTAAATTAATAGCTAATTGAGCATGCCAAGAATTTGTTAAAATTTCATAAAGACCTTTATGACCTTCTCCAGTAAAAGGACCTTTATGCGCTTCTAAAATTTCTTTCATATTATGTCCAATACCCCAATTAGTTCTATACATATGTCCAGCTATTATAAACAATACAGCAATAGCTAAATGATGATGAGCAATATCTGTTAGCCATAAACCTCCATTTATAGGATTTAATCCACCTTTAAATGTAAGAAAATCGCCATACTCAGACCAGTTTATTGTAAAAAATGGAATTAATCCTTTTGAAAAGCTCGGATAAAGTTGAGAAATGATTTCTCTATTTAATAAAAATTCATGAGGTAAAGGTATTTCTTTTGGATCTACACCAGCATCCAATAATTTATTTATTGGTAAAGAAATATGAATTTGATGACCAGCCCAAGATAAACTTCCTAAACCTAAAAGCCCTGCTAAATGATGATTTAGCATTGATTCTACATTTTGAAACCATTGTAATTTTGGGGCAGCTTTATGATAATGAAACCAACCAGCAAAAAACATAGCTGCTGCCATAACTAAACCTCCTATAGCAGTACTATATAACTGTAATTCACTAGTTATACCGCTAGCACGCCAAAGTTGGAAAAATCCAGAAGTTATTTGAATTCCCTGAAAACCACCACCAACATCACCATTTAATATTTCTTGGCCTACAATTGGCCAAACAATTTGTGCACTTGGCTTAATATGTGTAGGATCAGTTAACCATGCTTCATAATTTGAAAATCTTGCACCATGAAAATACATGCCGCTAAGCCAAATAAAAATAATGCCCAACTGACCAAAATGAGCACTAAATACTTTTCTAGAAATATCTTCTAGATCACTTGTATGACTATCAAAATCATGCGCATCAGCGTGAAGATTCCAAATCCAAGTTGTAGTGCTAGGACCTTTAGATAATGCTCTTGAAAAATGCCCAGGTTTTGCCCATTTTTCAAAACTAGTTTCATTTGGATTACGATCGACGATAATCTTCACCTTTTTTACTTCCCTTTCTGGTGGACTAATTGTCATCGGACATCTCCTAAAAATTTTAAATAATTATATAGACTCAGCCTTTTTAATTTTTATTTACATCTTTAAATAATAAAAATGTAGTTAAAATTTTTTATTTTTAATCTTTAATAAAAAATAAAAAATTTTAGATTTATTTCAAATTATCTTAAAAAAAAAAAATTTTTATATTTAAAAAGTAATTTTTAATTTATAGAATGACATAAATTTTTAGTGCTTTAGTGGTTATTAGCTGTTAATACCTAAAAAAAATAAATTTTATTTTTTTTAGGTATTAACAGCTTCTTTTGCAGCATACATAACTTCAATAGTTATTGTATTAATACTATTATCTCTTGCGTATTTTTCTGTATTTCTTTTAATTTTTCCTCTCACAAATCCTGGAATTTTATTTAATTCAGTTAAACCTTCTATAGACCAAGTCAAACCCGAATCGGTTGATAAAGATTTTGTAATTACTTCTTTAGTATCATGTCCACCAAAAATTTCAAGTAAATGATCTTCCATACCTAAAGTAAATGAATTATAAACTAAATCAGCTATTTGATTAGTTCCTTCATATCCTAAAAACGGTCTATAACTTAAAGGAAAGTTTTGAATATGTACTGGAGCAGAAATAACACCACAAGGAATATCTAATCTTTTCCCTATATGTCGTTCCATCTGAGTCCCAAAAATAGCAGAAGGCTCAATTCTTGCAATCATATCACTAACTATAGTATGATCATCTGTTATTAATATTTCATCACAAAATCCTTCAACTTGTTCTCTAAACCAATCGGCATCATGTTTACAATAAGTCCCAGCACAAGAAACACGAATACCCATTTCTCTAGATAATATTTTTGTCATACAAGCAGCATGAGTTGTATCACCAAAAACTATAGCTTTTTTACCTGTTAAATTTTGGCAATCTATAGATCTCGAAAACCAAGCAGCTTGAGATACAAATTTAGTTTGATTTTCAATATAACTTTTAAAATTATATTTTTGATTTGATTGATAATTATTCAAAATGTTTTCAATATTTTGAATACATAGGGCTGTATCTACTAAGCCCATAGGCGTTATAGACACAAAAGGCATTTTAAATTCTTTTTCTAAAAATTTAGCTGACATAATACCAATTTCACGATAAGGTATTATATTAAACCAAGCTTTAGATAAATTTTTAATATTTGTAACTAGTCCTCCTTCTGGAATAACTTCATTTACAGTTATACCTAAATCATTAAGAAGTCTTATAATTTCACGACAATCATGCTGATTATGAAAACCTAGTGTGAAAATACCTATAATATTTGCTGATGGTTTTTCAGTTTTAGTTGGTTTTATATTTAATGAATTTTTTTCTTTATTTGTATAAAATCTAATAATTTGTTCCAGCGTTCGATCAGCGGCTTGCAATTCATTAACTCTATAATGATTTACATCAGCTAATAAAACATCAGATTTTGAGGTTAAAGAAGCACGCTCAACAAAATTTTGTAAATCTTCTTGCAATATACTTGATGTACAAGTAGGTGTTAATATTATTAAATCTGGGCATTCTTCTTTATCTTTACGATGTATATTTTCAACAACTTTCTCTTGAGAACCCCTTGCTAGCACATGGCGATCTACAATGCTTGTAGTAACAGGAGTAAAATCGCGTTCTCTTTCAAGCATTGATCTCATTACGTTAAAATAATCATCTCCTAAAGGTGCATGCATTATTGCATGAACATTTCTAAAAGAACTAGCAACACGAAGAGTTCCAATATGTGCTGGACCTGCATACATCCAATAAGCTAATTTCATATTTATTTTCCTTTTTATTTTTGATTTTTGCTTTAAAAAATATTTTAATTTTTTTTATTTTCTAAAATTTAAGCTAAATTTTTATGTTAATTATATTATTTAAGAGAAATCTTTTAGAATAAAATAATTTATAAATAAATTATTAAAATATTTGAAATTTTTTTTATTTTATATTTATTCTTTAACTTAGAAGACTTGCTTCTTGCTTACTTAGAAGACTTGCTTCTTGTTGCTTAGCAAAAAGCAACAAGAAGCAAGTCTTCTAAATGAACAAAATTACTATATATTTTACGTTTTTTTAAAATTAAAGTTTTAAATGTTTAAATTTGTAAAAAACTATAAATTTATATATAATAATGTATTATATTTTATATAAAAATAATAAATATAAAATAATTTATTATTTTTGAATTTATAAAAAATTGACTTCGTACCAATATATACTTAGAATACAAGTCTTCTAAGTTATTCTATTTATTTGAAAAAATATAGGAAGTTTTCCCAATATGATTATGTTTATTGCTAAATTACCGGAAGCTTATGCTCCGTTTGATCCTATTGTTAATGTTTTACCAGTAATTCCCGTGTTATTTTTACTTTTAGCTTTTGTTTGGCAAGCTTCAGTAAGTTTTAGATAATTATATTAAATAATTTAAAAATTTTATAGAAAATAAAATCCTAGAAGACTTGCTTCTTGTTGCTTCGCGAGAAGCAAGTAAGCATGCTACTTTAGTTGTAAACTAAAGTAGATCTTACTAAATAGTTTTAGTAAGCATGCTTATTTTTCCTAGTAAGGAAAAATAAGATCTTACTTTTCCTTATTAGGAAAAGTAAGCATGCTACTTTAGTTTACAACTAAAGTAGATCTTACTTTTCCTTATTAGGAAAAGTAAGCATAAGATTTATAAAGCTAAGCTTTATAAATTTAACTTTTTTAAAATTAAAAAAGTTAAGATTTATAAATTTTAAAGTAAAATCTATAAATTTAACTTTTTTAATTTTAAAAAAGTTAAGCTTTTTTTCTAAGTAAACATAGAATGTTTTTATTTATGAAGATTTTCTTAAATTTTTAATATAAAAAATGAAAATTTAAAAATAAACTATTTTTAGCCAAAAATTTTCATGTATGTAATTCAAAAAAATGTAAATTTTTATAAAAAAAAAAGATTATTTTTTTTTGAATAAAATATAAAAATATCTTTCGTTTTTTGTTATTTTTTATAATAAATTTATTTTAATCTTTCTATAGTTTTAACTAAATGATATTTTTTTTTAAGTTTTAAGTTTTATTTATGAATTTGGAAATACTTTTTCAATTATTTTCTCTTTTTTTTGTTTTAGCAGCAGGTCCCCTTGTAATTATTTTATTATCTAGTCGCAGTGGAAATTTATAAAAATTTTATATATTAAGTTAAAAATATTAAAAAAAAGGATAAGCTAGAATTATGGCAATATCAGAAAGTCAAATTTTTATAGAACTTTTTATAGCATTAATCACTGGTATTTTTGCTTTACGTTTAGGAATAGAATTATATAAATAAAATCTTTTTAAAAAAAACTGGTTTTTTTTAAATATAAAAAAACAAAGATCTATATAAATTTATATAGATCTTTGTTTTTTTATATTTTGTTACTTTTATATAATAAAAAAAGTATAAACATTTTTTATTTTTTACTAAATAGTATATAATAACAAATTCAAATATATTAATATTTTGAAATGGGGCGTCGCCAAGCGGTAAGGCTGCGGGTTTTGATCCCGCCATTCAGAGGTTCGAATCCTTTCGCCCCAGCTTTTATAAATAAGCTTATGCTTAGAATATAAGCTTAACTTTTTTAAAATTAAAAAAGTTAAATTTATAAAGCTTAGCTTTATAAATCTTATGCTTAGAAAACAAGCTTAACTTTTTTAATTTTAAAAAAGTTAAATTTATAAAGCTTAGCTTTATAAATCTTATGCTTAGAATACAAGTCTTCTTGTTGCTTAGCAAGAAGCAAGTCTTCTTGTTGCTTTGCTTGCGAAGCAAGAAGCAAGTCTTCTAAGAATTAAAAATATTTAATTTTTTTTTATTAAAAAAAATAAACTAAAAAGGTTAAAAATATAAAACTAAAAATACAAAACCAACTTATAAATTTTAAAAAATTTATAGTTTCACGATAACTAGTAAAAATACCTGTCTCGTGTAGGTTTATCACAAGAAGATTAGTAGTTCTTGTTTGTGGAACAATTATAATTATAACTAAAATAGAAAATAATAACTGGAGAAAAGAAATCATACGCAAAAAACAATTGTATAAAAAATAATATTTTATAAAGATGCCGGAATAGCTCAGTTGGTAGAGCAGAGGACTGAAAATCCTCGTGTCACCAGTTCAAGTCTGGTTTTCGGCATAAAGAATTTAAATATTTTACATTTTTTTTAGTTATATTATTATTATAATAAACTTGAAAAGTCTTCTTGTTGCTTTGCTTGCGAAGCAAGAAGCAAGAAGCAAGAAGCAAGAAGCAAGAAGCAAGAAGCAAGTCTTCTAAGTAAGCATGCTACTTTAGTTGTAAACTAAAGTAGATCTTACTTAGAAAAAAAGTCTTCTAAGTAAGCATAAGATTTATAAAGCTAAGCTTTATAAATTTAACTTTTTTAATTTTAAAAAAGTTAAGCTTGTATTCTAAGTTTATACTTACTTTTCCTAATAAGTAAAAGTAAGTATAAGCTTTTTTTATAAAAAGAGACTTTTTAAGTTTATTATTCTTTAATTTTTTAGAAAATTTTTATTATTTTAATTTAAAATTAAAATTAAAAGCTTTATATTTAATTTTGCAATAAAATTTTTTTTAAGTTTCTTTGCTTTGCAACAAGTTCCTTAAAGAAAAAAAGCACTTTTTAATTTAAAAATATATTTTTTATTTTTTTTAAAAGAATTTTAAAAATTTTTTAAATTTAAACTACGAAGGAATTTAAAATTCCAACACCAAAAACTAATAAAATCCATAAACCTAAACCAGAAAAAACTGTTCTTTTATTTTCTGTCCAGCCATTAGGTGATGCAAAGACTACTGGTACGCCAACTACTAATAAAAATGATAAAGCAATAAAAGAAAATAAAGTTAATTGAAAAAGTATTGTCATATTTTAAATATAAAATTTGATTTTTTTTACTAAATTAAAAATTGAATAGTTTGTTTATATAAATTTTAAATCTTTTTTAAAGATTTATTTTATTTATTGTGTTTTATTATACACAATATTTTTACAAAAAAATATTTTTAAGTAAAATAAAATATTTAAAAAATTGCAAAAAATAGATTTTAGACATATAATATCTGCAAACTTAGAAAAATAAAAATTATTTTATGGGTTACTAACTCAATGGTAGAGTACTCGGCTTTTAACCGATTAGTTCCGGGTTCGAGTCCCGGGTAACCCATTACAAATAAAATTTGTTCTATTATAATTTAATAAAAAGCGGTTGACGCGATTCGAACGCGCGACATTGGACTTGGAAGGACCACGCTCTACCAACTGAGCTACAACCGCAAAGTTGCAAAATAAAAAAATACATATTATTATTATATAAAAATTAAAAATAAATGTCAAAATTAAAAAATTTTATTTTTTAATTTTTTTTTTGTAAAAATTAATGCTACAATAATTTATATGGCGGATGTAGCCAAGTGGTAAGGCAGTGGATTGTGACTCCACTATTCGCGGGTTCGAACCCCGTCGTTCGCCCAAAAAATAAAATATAAATTAATAAATAAAAATTAAAATTTTTATAACTTCTTATGCTTACTTTTCCTAATAAGGAAAAGTAAGATCTACTTTAGTTTACAACTAAAGTAGCATGCTTACTTTTCCTAATAAGGAAAAGTAAGATCTACTTTAGTTTACAACTAAAGTAGCATGCTTACTTTTCCTAATAAGGAAAAGTAAGATCTTATTTTTCCTTACTAGGAAAAATAAGCATGCTTACTTAGAAGACTTGCTACTTGCAAAGCAACAAGAAGACTTGTTTTCTAAGCATAAGAATTATAAAGCTAAGCTTTATAAATTTAACTTTTTTAAAATTAAAAAAGTTAAGCTTAAATTCTAAGCATAAGATTTATAAAGCTAAGCTTTATAAATTTAACTTTTTTAAAATTAAAAAAGTTAAATTTATAAATTTTAAAGTAAAATCTATAAATTTAACTTTTTTAATTTTAAAAAAGTTAAGCTTTTTTTCTAAGTAGAAGAATAAAAGTTTTCTAAGTATAGTTTATAAGATAAAAACTTATGTTTTATAACTTTTTATAAAACTTGATTCTAAAGTAATAGTAGATATATACTAACATAAATCAAAAAATTATTATAAATAATTTTAGTTTTCTGATTATATTAAAAATAATATTTATAAAAACATAAAAAAGTATAAAAACTTAGAAGACTTAAATTCTAAGTGAATTATTTATAAATCTATATAAAAGGAGTTTATAATGTCTGGTTCTACAGGAGAGCGTCCTTTTTCTGACATTTTAACAAGTATTCGTTATTGGGTAATACATAGTATTACAATTCCATCTTTATTTATTGCTGGCTGGCTTTTTGTTAGTACAGGTCTTGCATATGATGTTTTTGGTAGTCCTCGTCCAAATGAATATTTTACAGAAGATCGTCAAGAAGCTCCATTAATTACTGATCGATTCAATGCTTTAGAGCAAGTTAAACAATTATCTCAAATTAATTAATAAATAAAATAAATAAAAAAATGGCTTCTAAAAAATCATCTTATACTTATCCAATTTTTACTGTTCGTTGGCTTGCTGTTCATGCTTTAGCTGTACCTACCGTTTTTTTTTTAGGTTCTATCACAGCTATGCAATTTATTCAACGATAAAATAATATTTTTAAGGGAGCGAAAATGGCTAAACCTAATCCCAATAAACAAAGTGTAGAATTAAACCGTACTAGCCTTTACTGGGGCTTATTATTAATTTTTGTTTTAGCAGTTTTGTTTTCAAGTTATATTTTTAATTAATAAATAATAGTTATAAATATTTGTACTTAGAAGACTTGTATTCTAAGCATAAGCTTATATTCTAAGCATAAGCTTATATTCTAAGCATAAGCTTATATTCTAAGCATAAGCTTATATTCTAAGCATAAGATTTATAAAGCTAAGCTTTATAAATTTAACTTTTTTAAAATTAAAAAAGTTAAGATTTATAAATTTTAAAGTAAAATCTATAAATTTAACTTTTTTTAAATTAAAAAAGTTAAGCTTTTTTTCTAAGTAAACATGCTACTTTAGTTGTAAACTAAAGTAGATCTTACTTTTCCTTATTAGGAAAAGTAAGCATGCTTATTTTTCCTAGTAAGGAAAAATAAGATCTTACTAAATAGTTTTAGTGAGCATGCTACTTTAGTTTACAACTAAAGTAGATCTTACTTTTCCTAATAAGGAAAAGCAAGCATAAGCTTTTTAACAGAAATAGCAAATTGGTGATATTTTGTTGTGAATAAAAAATTTTTTTATTCAAAAATTATTTTTTATAAGTGGAAAAAAAAATTAATTCTTTTTTTTTTAAGAAGAATAGTAAAATTATAGGAAAATAATAAAATGTCTAATACTGGAACTACTGGACGTATCCCTTTATGGCTTGTTGGTACAGTTGTAGGTACTGCAGCTATTGGTTTGTTAAGCATCTTTTTTTATGGATCTTATGTCGGCTTAGGTTCTTCTTTATAAAATAAAAACTGCTTTTATTTATAAAATAAATAAAAAGTCAATAAAAGCAGTTTTTATTCAAAAAAAATTCATTTTTTATAGTTTATAAAATATGCGGGATAGAGCAGTCTGGTAGCTCGCAAGGCTCATAATCTTGAGGTCGCAGGTTCGAATCCTGCTCCCGCTAAAAAATTGATTCTATTTTTTAATTTTTAAAAACTTTTTTAAAAAAATTATTTTTAAAATAAAAAATAAAATATTTTTTTTATTTATTTTTTAATAAAAAAATAAAAATTATCTTTAAAATTTGACAAATAATTTTTTATTTTATATAATCGAAATAAGCCCCCATCGTCTAGAGGCCTAGGACATCTCCCTTTCACGGAGGAAACGGGGATTCGAATTCCCCTGGGGGTAAAAGGTAAAAGAAAACAGAAAAATAAAATAAATTTACAAAAATATAAATATTTTATATAATTTTAAATTAAAAAAATATTATAAAGAAAAATTAAAGTAAATGACAAGAATAAAACGTGGTAACGTAGCACGAAAAAGACGTAAAAAAGTATTAAAAATAACACAAGGTTTTAGAGGAGTTTGCTCTACTTTATTTAGAGTAGCTAATCAAAAAAAAATGAAATCTTTAAGTTACTCTTATAAGGGTAGAAATGAAAAAAAAAGACAATTTCGTAATCTTTGGATTACACGAATAAATGCTTCTGTTAGACTTACAGGTTTAAATTATTCAATATTTATTAATAAATTAAAAAAATCAAATATTTTTCTAAATAGAAAAATGTTAGCTCAATTAGCAATAAAGGATTTTTTATCTTTTAAACAAATCATTAATAAAATTTAAAGTATCTTTTAAATTTTTTTAAAAAATATAGGAAAATCCTTCTTTATTACTTTCAACTTTCATAAAAATTACAAATTCTATTTTATAAATAAATAACTTGAATTATAAGACTTGCTTCTTGTTGCTTAGCAAAAAGCAACAAGAAGTAAGTCTTATACTTAGAAAAAAAGCTTAACTTTTTTAATTTTAAAAAAGTTAAGCTTTTTTTCTAAGTAAACAAAGTATTAAATTTTTCTAATTTTATTTATTCACTAAATATATAAAATTTATAAATTAACTTAATAAAATACTATATAAATTATGAAATCATCTAATCAAACTTTAAAAATTAAATATCCGACAAAAAAACGTATAATACCTTTAATAAGAAAATCTAATATAAATTCTCCTATCCTTCAGGAAACTATTGATTATAAAAATATTATATTATTAAGAAAATTTATTACGATAGAGGGTAAAATTCTTCCTAGACGTATTAATGGCTTAAATGCTAAGCAGCAGCGATATATTGCAAAAGCTATAAAAAACGCAAGAATGGTTGGTTTATTACCTTTTATAAATAAAACTCAAAAAATTTTTGGTTAATTTTAAATTTTCTGTATTAAATATTTTAATCAAATAATTTTTTATTTGATTAATTTTAGAAATTTTTATAATTTAAATTATAAATTATAACTTATTTTTATAATTTTATAATTTTATAATAAAACACGTCCTAAAACACTTACTAAAACACGTCCTGTAGGACTTGAACCCACGACATTAGGTTTTGGAAACCTACGTTCTACCAACTGAACTAAGGACGTTAAAAATACATTTTTAACTAAAAATTTTATTTTTTTTATAGCTACCAAAAATAAAGTCGGGATGACAGGATTCGAACCTGCGACCTCCTGTTCCCAAAACAGGAGCGCTACCAACTGCGCTACATCCCGTATTTTTATTATATGTTTCTAACACTTTACACTGAAAAAAAAAATTATGCAAGTATTCTCTTTTTTTAATAGCTATTTATACTTAGAAAAAAAGCTTAACTTTTTTAATTTTAAAAAAGTTAAGCTTTTTTTCTAAGTATAAAAAATACAAGTCTTCTAAGAAAAGAGAAATAATTAAGAATATATTTATAAAATTGGCTTGCTTTTATTTTTGGTATTATTATATAAAATATAATTTTTCTTGAAGAAAAATTAAAAAAATTTTTAAAAAAAGGAAAATCAATGAAGGATTTTACTACTTATCTTTCTACTGCACCAGTTATTGCTTTTATTTGGTTTGCTTTATTAGCAGGTTTACTTATTGAAATTAATCGTTTTTTTCCAGATCCTCTTGTCTTTGTATTCTAAAATTGTAAATATTTTAATAAAAAATTCATTTATGACTTTTTATTAAGCTTATGAAAAATAAATATTTAATTTATTTTATTTATAAAAATCAAAAATTAATTTTTTGTTAATATTATTTGGTTTTTTTCTTCTTTCCTAAAAATTTTAAAAATAAAAAAATAAAAATAATCTATTTTTTACTTAGAAGACTTGCTTCTTGCTTCTTGCTTCTTGCTTCGCAAGCGAAGCAATAAGAAGACTTGCTTTCTAAGCATAAGATTTATAAAGCTAAGCTTTATAAATCTAACTTTTTTAAAATTAAAAAAGTTAAGCTTTTTTTCTACGTAAAAAATAGATTATTTTTATTTTTTATAAAAATATAAAAAAAATTTATCTTACTTTGCTTGCTGCAAACTGCACGCTGCAAGCAAGGAAAAGTTCAAATAAAAAAAATTATATACATCTAAAAAAAATTAAGAGATTATTTATGCCAACTATACAACAGTTAGTAAAATTTGCAAGAAAAAATTTATCTAAAAAAACAAAATCTCCTGCTTTAGAATCCTGCCCTCAAAGAAGAGGAGTCTGTCTGCGTGTTTATACAACTACACCAAAAAAACCTAATTCAGCTTTAAGAAAAGTGGCACGTGTAAAATTATCTTCAGGGTTTGAAGTAACAGCTTATATTCCAGGAGTAGGTCATAATTTACAGGAACATTCAGTGGTTCTTGTCAGAGGTGGAAGAGTTAAAGATTTACCTGGGGTAAGATATCATATTGTTCGAGGCACTTTAGATACAGCAGGAGTTAAAGAACGAACACAAAGTAGATCGAAATATGGAGTTCGAAAACCAAAATAAAAATATTTTGTATAAAAAAAGCTTAACTTTTTTAATTTTAAAAAAGTTAAACTTAAATTCTAAGTTGTTTTAAAAATTAAATAAAGTTTTTATTTATTTTATAAATAAATATTTAAATAAAAAAAGGAGTTTTAAAATGTCTCGTAGGCGTACACCAAAAAAAAGGATTATTACACCCGATCCTGTATATAATAATAGATTAGTTCATACAATAATTAATCATTTAATGAAAAAAGGTAAAAAAACGCTATCTTTTAGAATTTTTTATAAATCAATGTCACAAATAGGAGAAATTAGTAAACAAGATCCTATAGAAATAATAGAACAAGCTATTAAAAATGCAACTCCTTTAGTTGAAGTAAAAGCCAGACGTATAGGAGGATCAACTTTTCAAGTACCTTTGGAAGTAAGCAATGATAGAGGAACAGCTCTTGCTATAAGATGGATTTTAAATTCTTGCCGTAGTAAATCTGGAAAAAACATGATTTCTAAATTAACAGCTGAAATTTTAGATGCTTCTAAAAATATTGGAAATGCTATAAAAAAAAGAGATGAAATTCATAGAATGGCTGAAGCTAATAAAGCTTTTGCGAAATATCGAATTTAAAAAATTATTTATGAAACCTTAATTGTCTTAGAAGACTTGCTTCTTGTTGCTTTTTGCTAAGCAACAAGAAGCAAGTAGAATCTTTAATTAAAAATTTTTAAATCAAAATCAAAAAAATAAATTTTTTATTATATTTTTTTATTATAAAAATAAAAAAATTAATAATTAGTTTTTATAAAACTTTACTTAGAAAATTTATAAAAATATAAGGATTTTTTTATGGCTCGCGAAAAATTTGAAAGAAAAAAGCCTCATGTTAACATCGGGACAATAGGTCATGTAGACCACGGTAAAACTACATTAACGGCAGCAATAACTATGGCTATGGCTGCATTAAGCGGAGGTAAAGGTAAAAAATATGACGATATTGATTCGGCTCCTGAAGAAAAAGCAAGAGGTATTACTATAAATACAGCTCATGTGGAATATGAAACAGAAAATCGTCATTATGCGCATGTAGATTGTCCAGGTCATGCGGATTATGTTAAAAATATGATTACAGGTGCTGCACAAATGGATGGTGCAATTTTAGTTGTTTCTGGGGCTGATGGTCCTATGCCACAAACTAAAGAACATATTTTACTCGCAAAGCAGGTAGGTGTTCCTAATATTGTAGTTTTTTTAAATAAAGAAGATCAAGTAGATGATGCAGAATTATTAGAGTTAGTTGAATTAGAAGTTAGAGAAACTCTTGATAATTATGAATATCCGGGAGATGATATTCCTATTATTGCTGGCTCTGCCCTTTTAGCTTTAGAAGCTTTAATTGAAAATCCTCAAATAAAAAAAGGTGGAAATGAATGGGTAGATAAAATTTTCAAGCTCATGGATAATGTGGATACTTATATACCAACACCAGAAAGAGAAACCGATAAAGCTTTCTTGATGGCTGTAGAAGATGTTTTTTCTATTACAGGACGAGGTACAGTAGCAACAGGTCGAGTTGAAAGAGGAACAATTAAAATAGGGGACACAGTTGAACTTGTTGGTCTTAGAGCAACTAAAACTCTAACGGTTACGGGATTGGAAATGTTTCAAAAAACTTTAGATGAAAGTGTTGCTGGAGATAATGTAGGTATTTTATTACGTGGAGCACAAAAAACAGATATAGAAAGAGGTATGGTTTTAGCAAAACCCGGCACAATTACTCCTCATACAAAATTTGAAGCACAAGTTTATGTTCTTACTAAAGAAGAAGGCGGTAGACATACTCCCTTTTTTCCGGGATATAGACCACAATTTTATGTAAGAACTACTGATGTAACTGGTAAAGTTGTATCTTTTAAGGCAGATGATGATAGTGCTACTCAAATGGTTATGCCGGGGGATCGAATAAAAATGGATGTTGAATTAATACAGCCTATTGCAATTGAAAAGGGTATGAGATTTGCTATTCGAGAAGGTGGTCGTACAGTTGGTGCAGGTGTAGTTTCCACTATTAAAGAATAGAAAAAATAAACATTTACCTAAAAATTTTTTTAATCATTTATTTTTATTTTTTTGATATAAATCAAAAAAATTATTTAAAATATACATAAAAAATTTAATATAGTTTATTAAACTCTAAAATTAAAAAGATAAAGCTTTGAAAGCTTAGAATACAAAACTTCTTGCGAAGCAAGCGAAGCAAGCTTATGCTTAGAATACAAGCTTAACTTTTTTAAAATTAAAAAAGTTAAATTTATAGATTTTACTTTAAAATTTATAAATCTTAACTTTTTTAATTTTAAAAAAGTTAAATTTATAAAGCTTAGCTTTATAAATCTTATGCTTAGAATACAAGCTTAACTTTTTTAATTATAAAAAAGTTAAATTTATAAAGCTTAGCTTTATAAATCTTATGCTTAGAAAACAAGTCTTCTTGTTGCTTAGCAAGAAGCAAGTCTTCTTGTTGCTTAGCAAGAAGCAAGTCTTCTTGTTGCTTCGCTTGCGAAGCAACAAGCAAGAAGCAAGTAAATTTTTTATTTTTATAAATCTAAAAAAATAAATTTTTATTTATTTATTTTTTTAGATTTAATTTAAAGTATTAATTTTTTAATATTTAAAATTAAAAATAAAATAATTTTTTTATTTTTTACTAAAAAAATTATTTTTATAAATTGAAATATAAAAGTTAAAATGAAATTAAATCAAACAATAAAAGATATTGAAGCTACTCAGCTTAAAAAAAATTTACCACAAATTTTTGTTGGTGATACAGTAAAAATGGGGGTTTTAATACAAGAAGGTAACAAGCAAAGAGTTCAACCTTATGAAGGTATAGTTATAGCTACAAATAAAAATAGTTGCAATACTACAATAACTGTGCGTAAAATATTTCAAGGAATTGGTGTTGAAAGAATTTTTGCCATACATTCGCCAACGATACAAGATATTTTAATTATTCGTAGAGCTAAAGTAAAAAGAGCAAAATTATATTATTTAAGAGATAGAGTAGGTAAAGGCATAAGACTTAAAGAAAAATTTGATATTAATAAATAGCAAAGAAAAATAATTTATAAATATTTTTTTTAAGTTTTAATTTTTATAAAATTATAAAGCAATCTATTAAAATTTTTTTTTAAAAGCGTATTTTTCTTTATTTTAAAAAATAGCTTTTACTTTTATTTTTAATAAAAAGTAAAATAGAATAAATTTTTTTTAAATAAACAAAAAATAAAAATTTCTTTTTCCTTTTCCTTGAAAGAAAAGAAAACTTGAATTTTAAGCTTTCGAAGTATTCTTGTTGCTTCTTGCTTCTTGCTTCACTTGCTTTGCAAGAAGCAAGAAGCAAGAAGCAAGTAAAAGTTTTTTTTATTTCATATTTTTTATTTTTACCGAATTTGAATAAAAAAATATGATAGAAATTAAATTTTTAATTTTAAAGCAAACTTAAAATTAAAGATTTAATTTCTTTAGTTTTCCTTTTTTAAAATCTAATCAAATTAATGATTAATAATTCTTTACAAAAAAACAGCAATTTTATTAAAAAATATATTATAGTAGGATCTAGAAGAATCAGTAATTATTTTTGGGCTCTAATTATATTTTTAGGTTCTTTAGGTTTTTTATTGACTGGATTCTCTAGTTACTATAAATTTGATATTTTACCTTTTATTCAATCGCAAAATATTTTATTTTTTCCGCAAGGTCTTGTTATGTCATTTTATGGAATATTAGGTTTTATTTTTAGTGTTTATTTATGGTTAACTATATTGTGGAACGTAGGGTATGGTTTTAATGAGTTTAATAAAGAAGAAGAAACTGTTCGTATATTTAGATGGGGGTTCCCTGGAAAAAATAGAAGAATTGATATAAATTATCCAATAAAAGATGTAGAGGCGATTAAAGTAGAATTAAAAGAAGGTCTTAGCCCTAAACGAACAATATTTATTAAAATAAAAGGTAAAAAATACATACCTATAAGTAAAATAGGTCAACCTATGACTTTAGAGGAAATAGAAAAACAAGCAACTGAATTAGCCAAATTTTTACAAGTTTCGCTAGAATAATTGTTCTATAATTTATAAAACTATAATTTTACTTTTAATAGGTGGTGAAGCTATTAAAGGTAAAATTATATTTCTATAGTAAAAAAATAAATGACCTAAAAGCTTTGCTTTTGTTAAACAAAAAGCAACAAAAATTTTATTTATTTTTAAGCTTTTATAAAAAAAATTAATTTAACAAAAAAAAATATATATGTTAGAAGAAGAAATAGGCTTGATTCCAAGATCAATCATACGCACTTTTGATAGATTTTTAAAACAAATATCCCCACAAGGTAAAGAATTATTTTTACAAGAATTTCGTATTTCTAGATATAGAGTCCAAGTTTCTTTTAAATGCTTTTTAATTTTAATTATATCACCCTTATTAATTAATTTTATATTAAGGGCTTTTGTTCTAACACCAATAATAACATTTTATTGGAATAATTTTAGTAATGAAATTTTTTTGAATAGTTATCAACAAAAACGTATACTATTGAAAATGGAAAAATTTGAAGATCAGTTATTTTTTGATTCTTTAATATCTAATAAATCTAATAATTTTGATTTAGATTCAGAAAAATTAAAAAAAAAATTTCAACAAAAAACTCTAGTTTTAGCCAAAGAGTCTAATAAAGAAAGTATAAAAGCTATAACCAATACTTTTACAGATTTTTTAACTTTATTATTTATAGTTTTTTTATTTAGAATTATGAAAGTACAAATAAGCATTTTAAAATCTTTTTTATTAGAATCCATTTTTGGATTAAGTGATACAAATAAATCTTTTTTAATAATAATACTAACTGATCTATTAGTTGGTTATCATTCTCCAAGAGGATGGGAACTTTTTTTACAAATGCTTTTGCAGCGCTTTGGATTTCCTGAAAATCAAGAATTTATTTTAATGCTAACAGCTAGTGTACCTGTTTTATTAGATACTGTTTTTAAATATTGGATTTTTAGATATTTAAATAGGATTTCACCATCTACAGTTGCAACTTATCATACTATGATTGAATAATTTATATCTTATAAAAATAAATAAAAAAATAAAAAGGTTGATTTTTTTGTTATAGACTAAAAATAAAACATAAAAAAAACGTTAAATAAAAAATTTAATTAGGTTTTAAATATAAATAACAACTATAATAATTTATAAAAATAAAGCTATTATAAGATGTTTTTTATTTTTATAAATAAATATTTATTATGATTGGCGCGACCTGAAACTAGATAAAGAAATTATTGACGGTTTAATTTTAATAGCCGATTTAATCATGAAAAAGTAGCATGTGGGTTATTTCTAAAGTAAATTTAGTAATGAATTACTTAAAGCGAAAAACAGACTAAAATATCATTGTTCACTTAGAAGACTTGCTTCTTGTTGCTTTTTGCTAAGCAACAAGAAGCAAGTCTTCTAAGAAATTTAGTTTACCAAAAAAGTTATAGAGCATTCCGAAAAATCACTGCATTTAGCTTAATTTAAAGCGAAATTTATTAATAAAAACAATCATTTATTAGTAACTTTATTAAAAATTATAAAAAAAATGTTTATTTTCAGTGGAATATAGCTATATTTAATATCTAAGACAGGGTAAGTCCTATAAATTGCTTTGTAAAAATAAAAAAGCAAATCTAAAAGTAATTTATGGTGAATGTTTATAGGATAGAGGAATGAATAAAAAGCTTATTAAAATTTAAAAAAATTTAAAGCTAACTTTTTCAAAGTGTTTATAAAATATAAAGATTGTTTTTTTTATATTAAAAACAAAATTTTGTTTTTAATGTTTTAAAAAAATAAAATCATTATTTTTTTACAATTAAAAATTATTAAAAATTTGGGTTTTGTTAAACAAAAAGCAGATTTATTTTTTAATTAAATAAATGCTTGAGCTATATGCTTAGAGATATGCACGTATAGTTCTTTAAGGAATTAAATAAGGTAACAATTTTATTTCCTAAACATTTAGTAAAATGTCCAATATTAAGCGAAAAAGCAATAAGATTATTAGAAAATAATCAATATACTTTTGATATTGATTTAAAACTAAGTAAACCACAAGTTAAAAAATTAATTGAAAATTTGTTTAGTGTAAATGTTACAAAAATAAATACACATATAAAACCTAGAAAAGAAAAACGTTTTAGCACTTTTAAAGGTTTTAAAAAACAATATAAAAGAGTTATTTTTACTTTAAAGGAAGGACAAGTAATTACAGCAATTAAAGAAAATTTTTAAAAAATTAAAGTTTAATTTTTTTTAGAAAATAAAAAAAAATAATAAACTATGTTAACTTAGAAGACTTGCTTCTTGTTGCTTAGCAAAAAGCAACAAGAAGCAAGTCTTCTAAATTTTTTAAAAATTTTTTTAATTAAAAAAAAGTAATTTATTAAAAAACTTTATTTATGGTTATTAGATTTTACAGAGCGTATACTCCCGGTACACGTAATAGATCGGTATCGGATTTTAAGGAAATAACTAAAATTTTTCCAGAGAAAAATTTAACTAAATTTGTACATCAATCAAAAGGACGTAATAATAGAGGAGTTATTACAAGTCGTCATCGTGGAGGTGGTCATAAAAAATTGTATCGTGAAATTGATTTTAAAAGAAATAAAATTGAAATTCCAGCTAAGGTAGTAGCTATTGAGTATGATCCAAATAGAAATGCAAGAATAACCTTATTACATTATAAAGATGGTGATAAAAAATATATTTTGCATCCACGTGGATTAAAATTAGGTGACATAGTATTATCAGGCTTAGATGTACCTATATTGGTAGGAAATTCTTTACCTTTATTAAAAATGCCTTTAGGTACAGAGGTTCATAATGTAGAATTACACCCTGGCGGAGGAGCACAATTAGCCAGATCAGCAGGATCAGTAGCTCAATTAATAGCTAAAGATGGTAATTATGTAACTTTACGATTACCTTCTGGAGAAGTTAGACTTGTACATAAAAATTGTTGGGCCACTATTGGTCAAATAGGTAATGTTGATTTTATTAATTTAACAATAGGTAAAGCAGGTCGTAATAGATGGTTAGGTAAGCGCCCTCAAGTTAGAGGTGTAGTTATGAATCCAGTGGACCATCCGCATGGTGGAGGTGAAGGTAGAGCACCGATAGGAAGATGTCATCCGGTTACTCCATGGGGTAAACCTGCTTTAGGCCAAAGAACTCGACGATGTAAGAAATATAGTAATAAACAAATTTTACGTAGAAGAAAATAGATAAATTATTTTAAGGAATATTAATGTGTCAAGATCTTTAAAAAAAGGACCTTTCATAGCTGATCATCTGCTAAAAAAAATTGAAAAATTAAATACAACTGGTGAGAATAAAATTATAATTACTTGGTCTAGATCATCCACTATTGTACCTATAATGATAGGACATACTATTGCAGTTCATAATGGAAAAGAACATATACCAGTTTTCATAACTGATCAAATGGTTGGTCATAAACTTGGTGAATTTTCACCGACTAGAACTTTTAGAGGACATATCAAAACAGATAAAAAATCAAGGCGCTAATTTTTAAAAAAATACAAAAAAATTAATAACTATTAAAAAATGCTTTAACTTTTTTGTATTTTTTTAAAAATTTAGTGAACTTACTTTCTTCTTGTTGCTTCTTGCTAAGCAACAAGAAGACTTTCTTCTTGTTGCTTAGCAAGAAGCAACAAGAAGCAAGTAAATAGTTTTTAATAAAAAATATTACATAAATTATATAAAAAAACTTTTAATTTTTTTATAAAAAAATTAAAAGTTTTTTTTATACAAAATAGATCTAAAATAAATATTCAATTTTTTCTTGAAAAAAAATAAGTTAAACTTTTTTTAAATATAAAATATAGAAAAATGGGACAAAAAATACATCCTTTAGGATTTCGTTTAGGAATTACAAAAAAACATAAATCTATTTGGTTCGCTAAGACTAAAATTTATTCTGATTTAATTATTGAAGACAATATTTTAAGAAAGTTTATTATTGAAAAATATTTAGATGCTGGAATATCTAAAATAAATATTCAAAGAAAATTAAATCAAATAACAATTGAAATCTTTTTAGCTCGCCCAAATATAATAATAGGCCGTGAAGGTATAGGCCTTGAAAATTTAAAAACAATTTTGGAATTAAAATTAAAAAAAATCAATCAAAACAACTCTAAAATTGCTATACAAATTAACGAATTGTCAAATCCAGATACGGATGCTTCTTTTATAACAGAATTTTTGTCTGAACAACTTGAAAAACGTGTACCTTTTAGAAGGGCAGTTAGGCAAGCCATACAAAAAGCGCAACGCTCTCGTGTTCAAGGTATTAAAATAAAAATTTCAGGCAGATTGAATGGTAATGAAATTGCAAGAAGTGAATGGGTTAGAGAGGGTAGAGTTCCTTTGCATACTTTACGTGCTGATATTGATTATTCTTATAGAATAGCTAAAACTATATATGGGCTTTTAGGTATAAAAGCTTGGGTTTTTAAAGGTGAAAATTTTATAAATTAAATTTATAGTTATATTTAAAAAAATTAATATGTTAAGTCCTAAAAGAACAAAATATCGTAAACAACATAGGGGTAGAATGAAGGGAAAAGCTTATAGAGGTAATATAATTTCTTTTGGAGATTTCGCATTACAAGCATTAGAACCTTGTTGGATAACGTCACGCCAAATTGAAGCTGGAAGACGTGTAATTACTAGATATGCTCGAAGGGGGGGGAAACTTTGGATTAGAATTTTTCCAGATAAACCTATAACTATGCGGCCAGCTGAAACGCGTATGGGATCTGGAAAGGGGTCTCCAGAATTTTGGGTAGCTGTAGTCAAACCTGGAAAAATTATTTATGAAATTAAAGGCGTTTCTGAAACTATTGCAAGAGCTGCAATGAGGATAGCAGCATATAAAATGCCGATAAAAACACAAATAATTTCTAGAGATATGAAAACTAAAAGCTAGAAAAATTTAAATAAAATCTTTATTTTTTTATAAAGAAAACAAAAAAATAGATAAAAAAATATTAGTTTTAAGTTTTTACTTAGAAGCAAGTCTTCTAAGTAAAAACTTAAAACTAATATTTTTTTTATTTAGAAAAGAAGCTTAACTTTTTTAATTTTAAAAAAGTTAAGCTTTTTTTCTAAGTAAGCTTATGCTTTTTTACGAAAAAGTAGATTTATTTACTAAAATATTAAATAGTAAATAATTTTTTTATTTATAGTTTTTAAAGACCATTCAATTACCTTTTTATGTAAAAAAAAAACATAGTTTTTAATTTTGGTTAATTTTTATAAAAACTTTTAAATATTTATTAAAATTTTAGGTAAAATTTATGATTCAGCCGCAAACATATTTAAATGTAGCAGATAACAGTGGTGCCCGTAAATTAATGTGTATTCGTGTTTTAGGTGGTAATCAAAAACAATATGCGAATATTGGAGATGTAATTATAGCTGTTGTTAAAGAAGCTATTCCTAATATGGTTTTAAAAAAATCAGATATAGTACGTGCTGTAATTGTGCGAACTTGTAAAGGAATTAAAAGAGATAACGGAACTTTTATAAGATTTGATGATAATGCTGCTGTTATTATAAGTAAAGAGGGAAATCCTCGAGGGACTCGCGTTTTTGGACCAATAGCTCGGGAACTTAGAGATAAAAATTTTACTAAAATTGTTTCATTAGCACCAGAAGTTTTATAAACAAATAATAAACTTAGAAGGCTTTTTTTATAAAACTTATAAAATAATCTATTTAATAAAATTTATGGCTCAAAGATTAAAAAAAATATATTTTGAAAAAATTATAATTAAGCTACTTGATAAGTTTAATTATAAAAATAAACATCAAGTTCCTAAAATTGAGAAAATTGTTATAAATAGAGGTCTGGGAGATGCTTCACAAAATTCAAAATTATTAGAAGCTTCTCTTAAAGAACTTAGTATTATTGCAGGTCAGAAAGGAGTAGTTACAAGATCAAAGAAAGCCATAGCCGGGTTTCAGCTTAGACAAAAAATGCCTGTTGGAATTACTGTAACTTTAAGGGGTGATCGGATGTATGGTTTTCTTGATCGTTTAATAAATTTAGCTCTTCCACGAATTAGAGATTTTCAAGGAATAAGCCCTAAAAGTTTTGATGGACAAGGTAATTATAGCTTAGGTTTACAAGAACAATTAATGTTTCCTGAAATTGATTATGATAAAATTAATCAATTGAGGGGGATGGATATAACAATAATTACAAATTCAAAAAATGATCAAGAAGGTTTAGCTTTATTAAAAGAATTTGGTATGCCTTTCAAAAAAAAGTAAATACTTAAATTTAAAAAATTTTAATTATTTTCTATAAATTTTAATAAAGCAAAAATTTATAAAAACTATTTTTGATAAAAAATTCTAAATTTTTTATCAAAAATATCTATTTTTTCGTAAATGTTTTTAATATAAATTTTTTTATTATTATTCAAAATAACTTTTTTTTATTAATAATAAACTTTTTTATATTTAATATTAAAAATTTTATAAAGAGGATTTATATATGGTCAACGACACGATTAGCGACATGTTGACTCGAATTAGAAATGCAAATTTGATTAAAAGTAAAAGCGTTTTAATACCGTTAACACATTTAAGTCAGCAAATATCTATAGTTTTAGAAAAAGAAGGGTTTATTGATTCATTTTTAATAACTTCATCAAATGAATTACAAATTAAACTAAAATATAAAGGTCTTTATAAAACACCTTGTATTACCAATTTAAAAAGAATAAGTAAACCTGGTCTTAGAATATATATTAATTATAAAGAAATACCTAAAATTTTAGGTGGGATGGGTATTTTAATACTTTCAACTTCAAAAGGAATTATGACTGGTCGCGAAGCACGTTTTCATAAAATTGGAGGTGAAATTATTTGTACTATTTGGTAAAACTTTATATTTATAGTTTTTAAAAGAAAAATACAATTGCTTTATTAAAAATTTTAATAAATAAATAAAATTTTTTAATTTAAAAAATTTAAACAAAATAGTATTTAGAAGACTTGCTTCTTGCTTCTTGCTTCTTGCTTCGCAAGCGAAGCAACAAGAAGACTTGCTTAGCAAGAAGCAAGTCTTCTAAGTAAGCATAAGATTTATAAAGCTAAGCTTTATAAATTTAACTTTTTTAATTTTAAAAAAGTTAAGATTTATAAATTTTAAAATAAAATCTATAAATTTAACTTTTTTAATTTTAAAAAAGTTAAGCTTTTTTTCTAAGTAAAACAAAGTTATGCTTTTTTAAGTACAAAATTAAATTTAAAGAAGTTTTAAAAAATCTTCAATTTTTGAATAGTAGTTTACTTTATTTTTATTAAAAATTTACTTACTTGAATAAAAAAAAACAAAGCCTTATTGAAATGCAAGGCGTAATTACTCAATGTCTTTCAAATGGAATGTTTAGAGTTAAATTAGAAAATGGTTTTAACGTTTTAGCTCATTTATCTGGGAAAATACGTAAAAATTATATTCGAATTTTATTAGGAGATTGGGTTACAGTAGAACTGAGTCCTTATGATTTAACTAGAGGGCGAATAGTTTTCCGATTACGCCAAAATGAATTAAATAATGAATTAAATGTTTAAAATTTACTTGCTTCTTGTTGCTTTTTGCTAAGCAACAAGAAGCAAGTAAGTATATGCTATTTTTTAAATAAAAAACAAATATTTTCTATTTAAATTAAAAGCAAAAATTGATCTTATTTTATTTTTAACTTTTTATATCTAAGAAAAATATTTATAATAAAAAAAAATTTATTATATTTTTTTTATTATAAAACTTTTTTTTTATAAAAAAACACGAATGAAAAATAAAGCTTTAAAAAATAAAAAATTTTTTTTATTTTTTTTTAAATTTAAAATCAATAATTAAAAATATTATGAAGGTAAGAGCATCGGTAAAAAAAATTTGTGATAATTGTCGATTAATTAAACGTAAAAGAAAAGTAATGGTAATTTGCTCTAATCCAAAACATAAACAAAGACAAGGTTAAATTTTAAAAATATTTATAAAAATACCTTTGCTTAGAAGACTTGCTTCGCAAGAAAAAAAGCTTAACTTTTTTTCTAAGTATAAAAAATACAAGCATAACTACACATATTATGCAAAAAGTATATAAAACAATTTTATAAAAATTTTTATTTATCTTTAAATTAATAATCATGGCAAAACAAATACGTAAAAATTTACCTAAAAAAATAAAAAGAAAAATACCAAAGGGTATTATACATATACAAGCAAGCTTTAATAATACTATAGTTACAATAACAAATTTAAAAGGTGAAGTTGTTTCATGGTCATCTGCTGGTGCTTGTGGTTTTAAAGGAGCAAGAAAATCAACAGCTTTTGCAGCTAAAACTGCTGCAGAAAACGCTGCTAAATTATCTTTAGAACAGGGCATGAAAGAAGCTAAAGTTATGGTTAAAGGACCAGGTTTGGGACGAGAAACTGCAATTCGTGGTCTTCAAGAAGCTGGTATTGAAATTACACTAATAAGAGATATAACGCCCATTCCACATAATGGCTGTAGACCTCCTAAAAAAAGACGAATATAAATTTTTTATTTATAAAAATATAAAACATTTAACTTAGTTTACTTACTTGCTTCTAAGTAAAAGAATAAATATTTTTTTTATTTTTATTTTTCTTTTAATAAAAATGCAAATAATATTTTTTATTTTATATACTTTTAAATAAAAATGAAAACTTTTGTACTTTCTAGAATTGAATCCAAAATTGAGAATAAAACAAAATTTTATGGTCGATATCTTATTGGTCCTTTTAATTCTGGACAAGGTCTTACAATAGCAAATGCTTTAAGAAGAACTTTATTATCTGAAATTAAAGGGGTAGCTATAACCGCTATTGAAATTGAGGGGGTTAATCATGAATATTCAACTATTTGGGGGTTACGTGAATCTATATTAGATTTAATGATAAATTTAAAAAAAATTATTATATCTTGTAAATTTAATTCTGATATAAATCAATTAGGTTTTATTAAAGTTCAAGGACCGGCGATTATAAGAGCTAAAGATATTAAATTACCCTTATCTTACTTTAGTATTGATCCAAATCAGTATATAGGTACTATATCTCATGATATGATTTTTACGATGAAATGTATAATTTCACAAAAAAACTATTTCGCACTTAATAAAAATAAATTGAATTTAAAAAATAAAATTAGCTTTAATGCAAAAACTTTAATAAGTCAAAATTTTATACCTTTAGATTCTATTTTTAATTCTATAAAAAAAGTAAATTATTTAATAGAGAAAGATAATAAATTTAAGCCAACTTATAAAAATATTAACGAAAATATTGTTTTAGAAATCTGGACAAATGGTGCAATTAATCCTACACAGGCTTTAAATGAAGCTTCGAATAAATTAACTAATATTTTTGATACTTTAAAGCAAAATAATCCGATAATTTATAAAAAAACCCATCAAAAGAGTAAAATAAAAAATATAAAAAAAATTTATAAAATTAATGAAAAATTAGCTAATCAAAATATAGGTTATTTAGAATTATCTATACGACCTTATATATGTTTAAAAAGAGCTAAAATTAATAAAATTGGAGATCTTGTTAGCTGGTCAAAAGAAGATTTACTTAACTTAAAAAATTTAAGCAAATTATCATTAAAAGAAATTGAATTAAATTTAAATCAAAAAGGTTTGAAATTAAAATCTTTAGCATCTTAAATATAAAATTTATTTACATAATTTTACTACAAAAGCAATTAAATTTAGTAAATTTATTACAATCCAAAAAAATATTTAATCCACTTAGAAAACTTGTTCACTTAGAATTTAAATCTTCTAAGTTCACTTAGAAAAAAAGCTTAACTTTTTTAAAATTAAAAAAGTTAAATTTATAGATTTTAAAGTAAAATTTATAAATCTTAACTTTTTTAAAATTAAAAAAGTTAAATTTATAAAGCTTAGCTTTATAAATCTTAACTTTTTTAATTTTAAAAAAGTTAAATTTATAAAGCTTAGCTTTATAAATCTTAACTTTTTTAATTTTAAAAAAGTTAAATTTATAAAGCTTAGCTTTATAAATCTTATGCTTAGAATTTAAGTCTTCTTGTTGCTTTTTGCTAAGCAACAAGAAGCAAGTCTTCTAAGTTTTTTACTTAAAAAAATTTTTTTAGTTATAGTACAAATAAATTTATTTAGCAAAAATTGATAAATAAAAATTAAAAATATAAGGAGATAACAAATTGTCTAAAATTTTTCATTCTAAAGTTTTGGCTAAAGCTGTTGGACGTAGGAAATCTGCTATAGCTCAGGTGGAATTTATTCCGGGTAATGGTGAAATCGTTGTTAATGGTAAACCTAGTGTTTTATATTTACAAGAAAACCCTAATTTAATCTTTTCAATACAAGGACCATTCGATATATTGCAATTACAAAAAAATTATAATCTTATAGTAAAAGTAACTGGTGGTGGTCTTGTAGGTCAAACTCAAGCTATAAAATTAGCTATATCCAGAGCTTTATGCTCTATCGATAATAATTATCGCCAATCTCTAAAAACGAAAGGATTTCTTACTCGCGATTCTAGATGTAAGGAACGTAGAAAATATGGTTTAAAAAAAGCACGTAAAGCTTCTCAATTTTCAAAACGATAAAGAAATTTATTAAAATTCGTCTATACTTATATTTTATAAAATATAAGAAAAATTAATTAACAAAAAAAAATATGTCTACAACTACTAATGAAATTATTGAAAAATTAAAATCTATAACTTTGCTCGAAGCTTCAGAATTAGTTTCTCAAATAGAAGAAACTTTTGGGGTAGATGCATCTGCTCCTTCTGGTGCTGGATTTTTAGCACCTTCTCTAGATGCTGGATTAAATCAAAAAGAAATTATTGAAGAAAAGACTTCTTTTGATGTTATCATAGAAGATGTTCCAGCAGATAAACGTGTAGCAGTTTTAAAAGTTATTCGAAATTTGACATCTTTAGGCTTAAAAGAAGCCAAAGAATTTACAACATCTTTACCTAAAGCGATTAAAGAATCTATAACAAAAGAAGAAGCGGACACTGCAAAATTACAGCTAGAGGAGGCTGGTGCTAAGATAAAAATTCAATAAAATTTTGTAAAAAAATTTTATTTTTTTAAATTTGTTGCTTATTTCTTTTATTACTTACTTAGCATATGCTTACTTGCTTCTTGTTGCTTAGCAAAAAGCAACAAGAAGACTTAGAATACAAGCATGCTTAGAATACAAGCTTAACTTTTTTAAAATTAAAAAAGTTAAATTTATAGATTTTACTTTAAAATTTATAAATCTTAACTTTTTTAATTTTAAAAAAGTTAAATTTATAAAGCTTAGATTTATAAATCTTATGCTTAGAATACAAGCTTAACTTTTTTAATTATAAAAAAGTTAAATTTATAAAGCTTAGCTTTATAAATCTTATGCTTAGAATTTAAGTCTTCTTGTTGCTTTGCTTGCGAAGCAAGAAGCAAGTAAGTTAAAAAGTAAAAAATAAAAAATTATTATAAATTAAGGATAATATTTTATGCCAATCGGTGTACCTAAAGTTCCATTTCGTCTTCCGGGTGAGCCAAATCCTCAATGGATTGATCTATATCAAAGATTATACCGCGAAAGACTTTTATTTTTATGTCAAGATTTGCAGGATGAGTTAACTAATCAATTAATAGGTATAATGCTATATTTAAATGCAGAAGAAGAAGAGAAAGGATTATTTCTTTATATTAATTCTCTTGGTGGCTCAGTTTCTTGTGGAATTGCTATTTATGACACAATGAATTATGTTACATCTGAAGTAACTACTATTTGTGTTGGCACAGCAGCTTCTATGGCCTCGTTTATTTTAGCTGGAGGAGAGCGAGGTAAAAGAATAGCTTTACCTCATTCTAGAATGATGATTCATCAACCTGAGGGTGGAAGTCAAGGGCAATCGACTGAAGTAATCGCTGAATCAGAAGAAGTAATGCGAATGAGACGACAAATTGGAAAAATTTATGCAGAACGTACAGGTCAACCTTTACGTCGAATTGCAAGAGATTTAGATCGTGATCAATTTTTATCAGCTAAAGAAGCAAAAGAATATGGATTAATTGATCAAGTAACTGTAGATACTAAATGGGAATCTAAATCTATTCTTGATAAATTTTTATTATAATTAATAACAATATTTCTATTTTATAAAAAAAATGATAATCTTATAATAAATTATTTTTTTTTAATTTTTCTATATTTAAAATTTTTAATTATTTTTTTATAAAATATAAAAAAATTTGCTTGATTTTGTGAAAATTTAAAACAAAATAGAAAAATTAAACTTATTTCACTTAGAATTTAAGCATATGCTTGTATTCTAAGCATAAACTATAAGCCTAATTGCGAAATTAAATATTATAAGGAATATAAAATATGAGTAAAGTTTATGACTGGTTTGAAGAAAGACTTGAAATTCAATCCATAGCTGATGATATATCAAGTAAATATGTTCCACCTCATGTTAATATTTTTTACTGTTTAGGTGGTATTACTTTTACTTGCTTTCTTTTTCAAGTAGCTACAGGATTTGCTATGACTTTTTATTATAGGCCAACTGTAGCAGAAGCTTTTTCCTCAGTTCAATATATTATGACTGAAGTAAATTTTGGCTGGCTTATAAGATCTATTCATCGCTGGTCAGCAAGTATGATGGTGCTAGTTATGATTTTACATGTTTTTAGAGTGTATTTAACAGGTGGTTTTAAAAAACCTAGAGAACTTACTTGGGTTACTGGTGTTATTATGGCAGTATGTACAGTATCTTTTGGTGTAACTGGGTATTCTTTACCTTGGGATCAAATTGGTTATTGGGCAGTTAAAATTGTAACTGGAGTACCAGATGCTATTCCTGTTGTAGGGCCAACTATTGTAGAATTACTAAGAGGAGGGGTTGGTGTTGGTCAATCAACATTAACAAGATTTTATAGTCTTCATACATTTGTTTTACCTTTATTAACAGCAGTTTTTATGCTTATGCATTTTTTAATGATACGTAAGCAGGGTATTTCGGGTCCTCTATAAAATTATATACATTTTCATTCATTTAATTAATACATATATATAAGGAGTTCTTTTTATGGCAGTTACAAAAAAACCAGATTTATCAGATCCTGTATTAAAAGCAAAATTTGCAAAAGGCATGGGACATAATTATTATGGAGAACCAGCTTGGCCTAATGATTTACTTTATATTTTTCCAGTAGTAATTTTAGGAACTTTTGCTTCTATTATTGGATTAGCTGTTTTAGATCCAGCAGCTATTGGAGAACCAGCAAATCCATTCGCAACTCCTTTAGAAATTTTACCAGAGTGGTATTTTTATCCCGTATTTCAAATATTACGTACGGTTCCTAATAAATTATTAGGTGTACTACTTATGGCAGCTGTTCCCGCTGGATTATTAACAGTACCTTTTATTGAAAATATTAATAAATTTCAAAATCCATTTCGTAGACCAGTAGCTACGACTGTTTTTTTATTAGGTACAGTTGTTGCTATATGGCTAGGCATTGGTGCTGCTTTACCGATTGATATTTCTTTAACTTTAGGTCTTTTTTAAATTTTTAAAAGTAAAACTATGTTCACTTACTTATAAGACTTGCTTCTTGCTAAGCAAGTCTTATAAGTTTTTAATTAAATAAAATAAAATTTTTTAAAAATATAAAGAAAAAAATTTTAAATCGATAAATATTTATAAAAAAATAAAATATTTATCGATTTATTAAAAAGCATCAAATTATAAAATAAAATAAAATATTTTTTGTATACTTTATTAAATAAAAAAATTTTTTTGTTTAAATTTTTATAAAAAATTTTTAATAAGATAGTTTTTACTTAGAAAAAAAGATTAACTTTTTTAAAATTAAAAAAGTTAAGATTTATAAATTTTAAAGTAAAATCTATAAATTTAACTTTTTTAATTTTAAAAAAGTTAAGATTTACAAAAAATTACACTAATTATAATAAAAAGTATCAAAAAAATTTTATAATATATAATATAAATTTATTAAAAATAAAAGAAAAAAAGTAAAAAAATTTATTAAATATTTTTGTATTTATGGGTTTACCTTGGTATCGAGTACATACTGTAGTTTTAAATGATCCCGGAAGATTAATTGCAGTACATCTTATGCACACATCTTTAGTTTCAGGCTGGGCTGGATCTATGGCTTTTTATGAATTAGCTGTTTTTGATCCTTCGGATCCAGTATTAAATCCTATGTGGCGTCAAGGTATGTTTGTTTTACCTTTTATGACTCGTTTAGGTATTACGCAATCTTGGGGGGGTTGGACTATAAGTGGTGAAACAGCTAATAATCCAGGAATTTGGAGCTATGAAGGAGTAGCTGCTGCGCATATTGTGTTATCTGGCGCTTTATTCGCTGCATCAATTTGGCATTGGGTTTATTGGGATTTAGAACTTTTCCGTGATCCAAGAACAGGTAATCCAGCCTTAGATCTTCCAAAAATTTTTGGAATTCATTTATTTTTATCTGGACTTCTTTGCTTCGGTTTTGGTGCTTTTCACGTAACTGGTCTTTTTGGGCCTGGAATTTGGGTTTCTGATCCTTATGGAATAACTGGTAGTGTATTACCTGTATCACCATCTTGGGGAGCAGATGGTTTTGATCCTTATAATCCTGGTGGAATAGCGTCTCATCATATTGCTGCTGGTATTTTAGGAATTTTAGCTGGATTATTTCATCTTTGCGTTCGACCACCTCAAAGACTTTACAACGGTTTAAGGATGGGAAATATAGAAACTGTACTTTCAAGTAGTATTGCCGCTGTTTTTTGGGCAGCTTTTGTTGTTGCTGGTACAATGTGGTATGGTTCTGCTGCAACACCTATTGAATTATATGGTCCGACACGCTATCAATGGGATTTAGGGTTTTTTCAACAAGAAATTGAAAAAAGAATTCAAATTAGTTTAAGTGAAAATAAAAGTATTTCTGAAGCTTGGTCTTTAATACCTGAAAAATTAGCTTTTTATGATTATATCGGAAATAATCCGGCTAAAGGTGGTTTATTTCGTGCGGGTGCTATGAATAGTGGTGATGGTATAGCTGTAGGATGGCTAGGTCATGCTGTATTTAAAGACAAACAAGGTAATGAACTTTTTGTTAGAAGAATGCCAACTTTCTTTGAAACTTTTCCAGTTTTACTTATTGATAAAGATGGAATTGTAAGAGCAGATGTACCTTTCCGTAGAGCAGAATCTAAATACAGTATTGAGCAAGTAGGTGTTTCAGTTACTTTTTATGGTGGTGAATTAAATGGTGTAACTTTTAATGATCCTTCAACAGTAAAAAAATATGCTAGACGTGCACAATTAGGTGAAATTTTTGAATTTGATAGAGCTACTTTGCAATCAGATGGTGTTTTTAGAAGTAGTCCGCGTGGTTGGTTTACTTTTGGACATTTATGTTTTGCTTTATTATTTTTCTTTGGACATATTTGGCATGGTGCTAGAACAATTTTCAGAGATGTTTTTGCCGGTATTGATTCTGATTTAGATGAACAAGTGGAATTTGGAGCTTTCCAAAAATTAGGAGATACTTCAACACGTCGTCAATCTATTTAAAATTTTATTTAATTTTTTTAACAAGCATTTACTTACTTGCTTCTTGTTGCTTAGCAAAAAGCAACAAGAAGACTTTTTTTCTAAGTAAATAATCCCAATATTAATTTTTTAAATCGAGAAAATCGATAATTTTTTTTTATGGAAGCATTAGTTTATACTTTTTTATTAATAGGAACTTTAGGCATTATTTTCTTTTCAATATTTTTTAGAGAACCTCCTCGTATTGTAAAATAAATATTAAAGGTTTATAAAATTTTTATTTATAATTTTTATTCATATGAATAAAAATTATAAATAAAAATTTTTTTAAAAATATTAAAAATTTTATTTTTAATCTTCATGTTCTTCAAACGGATCCCTTAATTCTTGTGATGGAGGACCAAATCCAATATATATAGAATAACCGGTTATACTTAAAAGTAAGCACCATAGAAAAATGGTAAAGAAAAAAGCAGGACTTTCCATAATTTTTTTTTTAGTTTTTTAATTAGTTTATATTTTAAATAAAAATATAGCATAGCATATGCTTAGAATACAAGTCTTCTAAGAAATACTAAAAAAGCCATTTTTTTATAATATAAAAGCTAAAATAAATTTTTTTTAAAGATATCCTTGTTCACTTAGAAAAAAAACTTATGCTTACTAAAACTATTTAGTAAGATCTTATTTTTCCTTACTAGGAAAAATAAGCATGCTTACTTTTCCTAATAAGGAAAAGTAAGATCTACTTTAGTTTACAACTAAAGTAGCATGCTTACTTAGAAGACTTAGAAGACTTGTATTCTAAGCATAAGATTTATAAAGCTAAGCTTTATAAATTTAACTTTTTTAATTTTAAAAAAGTTAAGCTTTTTTTCTAAGTAAGATCTACTTTAGTTTACAACTAAAGTAGCATGCTTACTTTTCCTAATAAGGAAAAATAAGCATGCTTACTTGCTTCTTGCTAAGCAACAAGAAGACTTGCTTCTAAGCAAAATAAAAATTTTGCTTAGTTTGCAAACTAAATTTATAAATTTACGTTTTCTAAAAATAAAATTTATATAAATTTTATTTTTTTTATTTATCAAAAAATCATTTACAGAAAGTAAAAATAATTATAAAAAAAAAATTTATGGCAACAGGAACTAGCACTAAAAGTAGCCAAAATGATATTGAACCTGGAATAGCTACACCCTTAGGAACTTTATTAAAGCCTTTAAATTCTGAATATGGTAAAGTTGCACCTGGGTGGGGTACTACTGTATTAATGGGGGTTTTTATGGGTTTATTTGCAATATTTTTGGTAATAATTCTAGAAATTTATAATAGTTCGGTATTATTAGACGATATTTCAATGGGCTGGGAAGCAGCATCCAAATAATTTTTTAAATACGGTTCAATAAATTTTATTTAATTTGCTTTACTATTAACTATGTTAAATATATACATATTAACAAAAAAAATATGTATATATTATATTTATAGTTGATTTTAAAAGAAAAGATTGATAAAATATGTATTTGAGTCTATTACTTTGTAGCTTTAGCTTCTAAATCATGTCAGATTTGAAAAAAAGCAGCATTAGGATAGCTCTAAGCAGCCAAAGATAATAGACTTTTTTTTAGGCGGCACCCAGATTTGAACTGGGGAATAAAAGATTTGCAATCTTCTGCCTTACCACTTGGCTATACCGCCATTAAAAAATAAAAAAAAGCTTATGCTTACTTAGAAGAAAAGTCTTCTAAGAATATTTTTTTAGATTAACAAAAGAAAAAATATTAAAAAATTTTATTTAAATAGTTTTTCTTCACTAAATATTAAATTTAGTGTACTTCACTTAGAATTTAAGCTTAACTTTTTTAAAATTAAAAAAGTTAAATTTATAAAGCTTAGCTTTATAAATCTTATGCTTAGAATACAAGTCTTCTAAGTCTTCTTGTTGCTTAGCAAGAAGCAAGTCTTCTAAGTAAAACTAATTTAAACTTATAGCAAAAACTAAATATTTAGTAATCTATAAAAATTATAGCTATAATTTTTATAAAAGTAAAGCTTTTTATTAATTAAAAAATTAATATAATTTTTAAAAATTTGCTTTTACAATAAAAAAATAAAAATTTAATCTATTTTTTTATTATAAATTTATAATAATTTTTATTATTAAAAAATTTATATTTTTTGTTATTAAATAAAATAATAATCTTTTTAAAAAATTATCAGTTGACTGCTGCTAAGCTTTAAAAACTCTTCAATGCTACGCTGCTACGCTGCTACGCAAGCAAAAGCTAAAAAAAATAAAAAAATGAATTTTAATAAAAATTATTATTTTAAAAATATAGATATTATAAGTAAATTATAAAGTAATTAGTATGAGATCAGCAGAGCATTTAAGCAGTTTTTTTAATAATGATTTTATGGATATTCAAAGAAAAAGTTATTATAAATTTTTAAAAACAGGAATTATTGAAGAGTTTTTAAAAAGAACTTATATTCGTAACTCATCAAAAGATTTAGAACTTATCTTTTATCCAAAACATTATAGATTAATTTTACCAGAATTAACAATAAAACAGACTATTTTAAAAGCTAAAAGTTATTCGAGTAAAATATATGTTCCAGCTCAGCTTAAAAATTTTCAAACAAAAAATATCAAAATTAAGTGGGTACTTATTGGCAGTTTACCTTTAATGACTAAAAGAGGCCATTTTATAATAAATGGTACACCTCGTGTTATTGTAAATCAATTAATACGTAGTCCAGGAGTTTATTATCAAGAAACCTATGATAAGCAAAAAAAACGTATATTTTATGCTGATTTAATTTCATATAGAGGTGCTTGGCTTAGATTACAAACAGACAAAAAAACTCGTATTTGGGCAAAAATGAAGAAAATGCCTAAAGTTTCAATATTATTACTTCTTCAATCTTTAGGTTTAACTAAACAATTTATATTTCAATCTATTTTTCATTTTAATTATTTAAAAGAATCTTTCATAAAAAAACATCCCTCTACTTGCAAAGAAGCTCTTATTATTTTATATTCAAAAACTCATCCTAAAATACACCGAAATAATATCACCTATAAAGTAGGTCAAAAATTTTTATATAGAAAATTTATGAACCCTAGAACTTATAATTTAAGCTTATTAGGGCGATATAAATTAAATCTAAAATTAGGACTTTCTTTACCTTTAAAACAAACAACATTAACACCTTTAGATATTTTATATGCCACAGATTATTTAATAAAATTAGAACATGGAATAGGTTCTTTAGATGATATAGATAATTTAAAAAATAGAAGAGTTCGCGCATCAGGTGACTTGATTAAAAATCAGTTTAGTACTGGCTTAGTTCGCTTAGAAAAATTAATTTTTGAGAAAATGAATAAAGCTAAAGCACTTATTAATATTCAAAATTTAGTAACAACTAAAGCTTTGAATGGTGCTTTACGTGAATTTTTTGGTTCTAGTCAATTATCTCAGTATATGGATCAAACAAATCCATTATCTGAAGTTACACATAAACGTAGATTAAGTTCTTTAGGACCAGGAGGCATAAATAAAGATAGCGCGGGGATGGCTATACGTGGAATTCATCCTACACATTACGGTAGAATTTGTCCCATTGAAACTCCAGAAGGACAAAATGCTGGATTAGTTAATTCTATAACTTCATATTCAAGAGTAACCAATGACGGATTTATTGAAACACCTTTTTACTCGGTTTATAGAGGACAAATACAATTACAAAATCAACCTATATATATTTCAGCACATCAAGAACAAAGCTTTAATATAGCACCTGGAGATTTAAATTATTCTAAATTAAACTTTTTACCTAGGAGTTTAATACCTATTAGAAAATTATCTGATTTTAAAAAAGTATATAGAAATCAAATAAATTTTCTTAGTGTATCTCCTATTCAAATGATTTCGATAGCTACCTCTTTAATACCTTTTTTAGAGCATGACGATGCAAATAGAGCTCTTATGGGCTCAAATATGCAAAGACAAGCTGTACCTTTATCTCGTCCAGAAAATCCCTTTGTTGGAACTGGATTAGAAATAAAAGTTATAAGTGATTCAGGTCATATTTTACAAAGTAATACGAGTGGTTTTATTTATTATGCAAGTTGTTTAAAAATTATAATTTTAAAAAAGAAAAATAAAATTGCAGATCTTTTTATTATTAAAAAAAATAGGGTTTATTTTATAAATTTTTTTCAAATAAAAAATTATTTAAATATAAATAATTTAATTTATATCAAATATAAATATGATTTTATTACTATTTGTTATATATTTTTAAATACAAAAGCAAAAAATTTTAAAAATCACTTTATTTTTGTAAAAAATAATATTTTTGTAAAAAATAATATTTTTGTAAAAAATAATATTTTTGTAAAAAATAAATTAAAATTAAAAGAAAAATTTTTATATTCTAAAAATAAATATTTTTTAAAAAAATTAAAATTTCCTTACGAAGTAAACGAAGTAAACGAAGTAAACGAAGTAAACGAAGTAAACGAAGTAAACGAAGTAAACGAAGTAAACGAAGTAAACGAAGTAAACGAAGTAAACGAAGTAAACGAAGTAAACGAAGTAAACGAAGTAAACGAAGTAAACGAAGTATGCTTCGCTTATTATGATTTATATACCTCTTTAACTACTATTTATACAAATATAAATCTAAAAATTAAAGCTTCATTTATTTGTAACGAAAATAGTTTTATTAAAAATTTTCTTAAATTTTTAACAAATTCTAGAAATTTAAATATTTTGATTTTAAAAAAATATAATTTAATTAAATTTTTATTTTTATCTACAAAGGAAAATAAAGTAGCTTATGATTTTATTTGTTCTTATATTAAGAAAAATTTTTTTAAAACAAAAGCAAACAAATTAATTTATAAAAAATATAAAATAAATATAAAAAATTTTTCTGATAATTTTTATAAATATAAATCTAAAATTTTAGAAAAAAATAAAACAAGAAAGTTTGCTTTTAAATTTAATAAAAATAATCGATTTTATATCTTAAAATTAAATTATGAGTTTTGCAATAAATTTTACTTAAATTTTATTATTTTTTTTGAAAATAAGTATTTTAAACAAAAAAAGCATATATTTTATTTAAATTTTTGTAAAAATTTAAAATATCAAAATATAAAAAATAAATTTTATAAAAAAATAAAATTTTTGAATAATAAAAAAACAAGTTTAGCTTTTTTAAATAAAAAATTTATTAATAAAAATCTAAAAAAAGATAATTACATTTTAAAATATAAAATTAAAAATAAACTAAAAAATTTTGAGAAATTAAATTTTTTTTTAGAAGATTTTACACGATCAAATCAAGATACTTATATAAAACAAAGACCTTTGGTTATTGAAAATCAATGGATACAAAAAGGAGATATAATAGCAGATGGTTCTGCTAGTGCAAAAGGTAATTTAGCTATAGGAAAAAATATAATAATAGCTTATATGCCTTGGGAAGGTTATAATTTTGAAGATGCTATATTAATTAATGAGCGTTTAGTATATGAAGATATATATACTTCAATACATATTGAAAGGTATGAAATAGAAATACGTGATACTAAATATGGCGTGGAAGAAATTACAAGAAATTTACCAGAACTTCATTACTCTGAATTAGCTCATTTAGATAACAATGGTATTTCTAAAATTGGAAGTTTAGTTAAAGAAGGTGATATTTTAGTAGGAAAAGCTAGCCCTATTAAAAAAAAAAATCTTACACCCCATGAAAAATTATTATATGATATTGTTGGTAAAGAAATTCCAATAAGCCGTGATACTTCATTAAGAGTACCAAAAGGCATTCATGGTCGGGTTATTAATGTTGAAATTTTAGAAACAGAGAATATTTCTCCAGAAGTTAAATTCTATGGACCTGGTAGAGTTCATATATATTTAGCAGAAAGAAGAAAAATACAATTAGGGGATAAAATGTCTGGTCGACATGGAAATAAAGGGATAGTTTCGAAAATTCTACCAAGACAAGATATGCCCTATATGCCGGATGGTACCTCTGTAGATATGGTATTAAATCCTTTAGGTGTTCCTTCTCGTATGAATGTTGGTCAAATACTCGAATGTTTATTAGGCTTGGCTTCTTTTTATCTTGGACAAAATTATAAAATAAAGCCTTTTGATGAAATGTATGGAGCTGAAGCATCACGAAGTTTAGTTTATTCAAAACTTTATGAGGCACGAATAAAAACAAAAAACAGTTGGCTTTTTAATAATGAATCCCCTGGGAAAATTTCATTATTTGATGGTAGAAATGGTGAATTATTTAATCAACGAGTTACTGTAGGAAAAGCTTATATTTTAAAACTTGTACATTTAGTTGATGAAAAAATACATGCTAGATCTACTGGCCCTTATTCTTTAGTTACACAACAACCTTTGCGTGGTCGCTCAAAGCATGGAGGACAAAGATTAGGGGAAATGGAAGTTTGGGCTTTAGAAGGTTTTGGTGCGGCGTATATTTTACAAGAACTGTTAACTGTCAAGTCAGATGATATGAAAGGACGTCATCAAGTTATGGAAGCTCTTTTAAAAAATGAACGTATAACTCTAGGAACACCGGAATCTTTTAAAGTATTAATTAGAGAATTACAAAGTCTTTGTTTAGATGTTGGTGTTTATGTAGTTGATCGTTCAGGTAAAAGAAAGCAAATTAATATAATGAAACTTGATTAAATTTTTATATTTTTTTTACGTAGTTATCTTAGAAGACTTGCTTAGCAAAAAGCAACAAGAAGCAAGTCTTCTAAGTAAGCATAAGGTAGTTACGTAGTAAGAAACGACTAAATTATTGTATTTTTCTTTTTTCAAAAAAATAAAATTAAAAAAAAAAATAAAAATTATATATGAATTTTATTCGTAAAAAATATACTTTAAAAATAAACGAAGCCGAATCAATGAGAATAGGCTTAGCTTCACCAGAACGCATAAAAAGTTGGGCTGAAAAAATTTTACCTAATGGTAGAATAATTGGCCAAGTTACCTCTTCTCAAACAGTTAATTATAAAAATTTAAAGCCTGAAAAAGGTGGATTATTCTGTGAGCGGATTTTTGGTCCTATTAATGATTTTTTATGTGCTTGTGGAAAAAAGCGTCCTAAAATTAAACAAAAATATTGTTTAGATTGTGATGTAGAATATACTTTATCAAGAGTTCGTAGACATAGACTAGGTTTTATACAATTATTAGCTCCAGTTACTCATGTTTGGTATCTTAAAGGTATTCCAAGTTATTTTACAATTCTATTAAATTTACCTAGAAAGAAAGTAGAAGCTATAGCTTATTGTACTGAATCTATAAATATTTATGACTATAAACAAAATATTACAGAAGAAAAAAAAGATTTTAAAAATTTGATACCAATAAATAAGACTTCCTTTGAATTAACGTCTTCTCTAAAACCAAAAATAATTTCTACAGACTATTTTTTAGAGTTCATAAAAGATAATGAAAATCAAATTTTTATAAATAATAACTTATCTGTATTTTGTCAAGATAAATCCTGGGAAATAACTGAAGATTGGAATTTTTTTATTGATTATATGAGACCATCTCCTACCTATAATGATATATTTATAGAAAATGGAAAGTGTAACAAAATAATTAAAGCTTTATCTATAAATTCAAATCAATATATAGAAAGCAAAATTATAAATAAATTTTTAATAGGTGGTGAAGCTATTCGTAATTTAATCTTAAGTATAAATTTATATCTGATTGAGCAACAATTAAGACTAGAAATTTTCGAGCTTAATGAAAAAATTTTTTTTTTTGAAAATATGAATTTTTTATTATTATGGGAAAGCCGTAAGTTACGAAAATTACAATTGCAAAGATCTAAAATAATACGAAGACTTAAATTAGTACGGCATTTTAGACGAACAAAAGCAAAACCTGAATGGATGTTATTATCTGTATTACCCGTATTACCTCCCGATTTAAGGCCAATAGTTCAATTAGATGGTGATCAATTAGCAGTGTCTGATTTAAATAAACTTTATCAAAAAGTTTTGTTTAGAAATAATCGAATGAAAAGGCATAAATTTAATAGTTTTTATAATAAAACTGATGAAATTAAATATTCACAAAGACTTTTACAGGAAGCTGTTGATTCGTTAATTGAAAATGGTAAAGGTGGATCAGAACCAATTTGTTCATCAAATGATCGCCCATTAAAATCTTTATCTGATATGCTAAAAGGAAAAAAAGGCAGATTTAGGCAAAATTTATTAGGTAAGCGTGTTGATTATTCGGGCAGATCAGTAATTATTGTGGGACCAGAATTAAAAATATATGAATGTGGATTGCCAAAAGAAATGGCTATTGAACTTTTCCAACCCTTTCTAATTAGAAAATTAATTAATAAAAAAATAGCTAGAACTATTGTTGGAGCTAAACGATTAATTCAAACAGAAAATTTTATTATTTGGGATGTTTTAAAAAATATAATGCAAAGTCATCTTGTACTTTTAAATAGAGCTCCTACTTTACATAGATTAGGTATACAAGCTTTTCAACCAAAACTAATTGATGGGCGTGCAATTATTTTACATCCTTTAGTGTGTAATGCTTTTAATGCTGATTTTGATGGTGATCAAATGGCAGTTCATGTTCCTTTATCTTTTCAGGCAAGAGCTGAAGCTTGGAAATTGATGCTTTCTCGCAATAATATATTATCCCCTGCTACAGGTCAACCTATAATTATGCCGAGCCAAGATATGATTTTAGGCTGGTATTATTTAACTGCAGCAAAAAATAAAATAGTTAAAAATAAAAAAAATTATTTTAGTAATTTAGATCAGGTACTTGTTTCTTATCATAAAAATGAAATTAGCCTTCATGATTTTATTTGGGTTAAATGGCCTTATAGTATAGAAAGTAATTTTGAAAAAGAAAAACCAATTGAGCTTAGATTAAATATTCAAGGAAATTTATTTATGTTCTATAAAACTTTTCATAAAGTTTTAATTAATAATAGCTTTTTTAATGAACAATTTATAAGAACAACAAGTGGTAGAATTTTATTAAATAAATTAATTACTTAGAAGACTTGCTTCTTGTTGCTTAGCAAAAAGCAACAAGAAGACTTAGAAGACTTGTATTCTAAGCATAAGATTTATAAAGCTAAGCTTTATAAATTTAACTTTTTTAAAATTAAAAAAGTTAAGCTTGTTTTCTAAGCATAAGATTTATAAAGCTAAACTTTATAAATTTAACTTTTTTAAAATTAAAAAAGTTAAGCTTAAATTCTAAGCATAAGATTTATAAAGCTAAGCTTTATAAATTTAACTTTTTTAAAATTAAAAAAGTTAAGATTTATAAATTTTAAAGTAAAATCTATAAATTTAACTTTTTTAATTTTAAAAAAGTTAAGCTTGTATTCTAAGTAATTAATTTTTAAAAATTTAAACTAAAAATAAAATAAATTTTATAAAAAAACTTAGAAGACTTTTTTTCTAAGTATAAACTTAGAAGACTTTTTTTCTAAGTATAAACTTAGAAGACTTTTTTTCTAAGTATAAACTTAGAAGACTTTTTTTCTAAGTCTTCTTGTTGCTTTTTGCTAAGCAACAAGAAGCAAGTAGTTGAATATTTAAGGAGAAATATAATTATGATTTTTTTTAATAGATGCTTTGATAAAAATAGATTAAAAATTATTATAAATTTATCTTTAATGAATTTTGGTGAAAAAAAAACTATTGAACTTGTTGAATCTTTAAAGAATGTTGGCTTTGAATATGCAACTAAAGCTGGAGTTTCACTAAGTTTAGACGATTTACAGATACCTTTAACTAAAACTTTTTTAATTTCTAAGTCTGAATTTAATTTAAGTTATAATCAACAAGAATATAATTCCGGTAATATTACTGATATTGAAAAATTTCAATTAATGATTGATACTTGGCATCAAACTAGCGAAAAGCTTCGTATTGATGTAGTTGATTATTTTAAATCCACCAATATTTTTAATCCTATATACATGATGGCTTTTTCTGGAGCTCGTGGAAATATTTCACAAGTTAGGCAATTAGTGGGTATGAGAGGTCTAATGGCAGATCCGCAAGGTCAAATTATTGATTATCCTATACGAAGTAATTTTAAAGAAGGTTTAACTTTAACTGAGTATATAATTTCTTGTTATGGTGCAAGAAAAGGTTTAGTGGATACTGCTTTAAGAACTGCAAATTCAGGTTATTTAACTAGGAGATTAGTAGATGTTGCTCAACATTTACTGATTTATCAATCTGATTGTAGTACGGTCAGAGGAATTTGGCTTAAAGAAATGCAAGAAAATAGAAAAATTATTATTCCTTTAAAAGCAAGACTTTTAGGTCGTGTTCTAGCAGATACTATCATTTTAAATAATAAAAAAATTGTGTCTAAAAATACCGATATATCTTTATTTTTAGCTAATCAAATATCTACAGAAAAAAAAGAAGTTTTTATACGATCTCCTTTAACTTGTCAATCAAAAAATGCTATTTGTCAGCTTTGCTATGGATGGAGCTTAGCACATGGAAATATTGTATCTATAGGTGAAGCTGTTGGTATATTAGCGGCGCAATCCATAGGTGAACCTGGAACGCAACTTACTATGAGAACTTTTCACACTGGAGGAGTTTTTTCAGGAAATTTTATGGATTTAATACAATCACCTTGTCAAGGTATAGTTTATTTTTTAAATTCTTTAGAAGGCTCCTTAATTAGAACTTCACAAGGTAAAATCGCTTTTTTAACAAAGAAAGAAGGAAAGTTTTTTATAAAATCACCCAAATCAATTATTACTACTTATTTTATACCTTCTTCAACTGTTTTGTTTGTTCGACAAGGTGAAAAAGTTTTTAGGAATCAATTATTAGCAGAAATTTCTTCTTTATCTTTTAAAAATAATAAAAAAATACAATCGACTCAAAAATTAATAACTAAAGTTGAAGGTGAAATTTTTTTTGAGAATGTGGCTATTACTAAAATTACTGATAAAGATGGTAATTTGGTGGAAAAAACAGCTTTTAGTCTTGGATCAATTTGTATATTATTGGGGAAAATTTATAAATTTAGCTTATCTTCTTTACCTTTCCCAAAAAAGGGTGATTTATTTAATAAAAATGTAATGCTGAATCAATCTTTATTAAGAATTCCTTTTAATGGTTTGTTAGATAGTCAGCTAGAAAAGAAGCATAACTCCCTTTTAGTAAAAAAATTACTTATTAGCTTTTGTATAAAAAATATAAAGTATAAAAAATTAGGATATTATTTTTCTTCATTTTCTAAAAAAATTAAAGGTAATTTTTTTTCTCCATATAGTTTATTTCCAAAACCTTTTTTTAAAAAAAAAAATTCTTTTTATTTTTTTAATGATTTTTATAAAAAAAAATATATAAAAGTTTTTTATATAAATGTAAATTATTTTAGTAGATTTTTAAATCTAGGCTATTTTTTAGTAGTTTCAAAACAAAAATTTAAATTATTTAATAAAACTTACGAAAAAAATTCTTTATTTTTACATATTTGCTTTTATGGATTTTCAAATAATTTATTTAATTCAAAAACAAATATAAAAATTATAAATTTATTTTTACAAAATAAAAAAAATAAACTTATTCAGTATAAATTATTAAAAAATGTTTTTTTCTCTTTTAAATTAAAAAATTTTAATAAGAAAAATTATTTAAATATATCAAAGTCTTTAAATAAATCTTCAAAATTTAAAATTAGCAAAAATATTAAAAAAATTGAAAATAATGAAAATTTAAAAGAAAAAATTTCACTAAAAAAAATAAAAAGTTTTAAGCAAAAAAATTATAAAAAAACTTTTTATATAAATCCGTATGTTTCTTCATCTAAAAAAATTTATTTTAAAAATTCATATAAAACTAATGTTTTTTTATATAATTTTACTAAGAAAAATAAAACATTCATAAAAATAAATAAAAATAAAAGAATTTTTTATAAAATTAATAGTGGTTGGATTTATAGACTAACTAATAATCAAATTTCATTAAAATTACATAAATCGTTTATTAATTCTGGAAAAAAATTAATAAATAATTTAGTTTTTGATAAATATCTCACTTATGTACAATATTTTTTAGAAAATAATAAAATACAGCTAAAAAAAAATATTTTTATTAAAAATGAATTTATACCTTATTTTTTTAACTTAGAAAAAAAGTCTTCTAAGTTAAAAAAATATATAAAAGTTAATAAAAAAAAAAAAAATTATAAGTTTACTTTTAATTTTTTATGGAAGAAAAATTTAAAAGCTAAATGGGTTATAAAATTTTATGATAAAGCTAATATAAATTACTTAATAATTATAAGTAAAGCTTTACAAGATCCTTTTGAAAATTCTTATAAAATAAAAAAATCTTTTTATATTAAAAATAATAAAATATCAAAAATCTTGTCTAATAAATATGAAGAAAAAATATATAACAAGCAAAAAATTTCTTCTAACTTATATATAAATCTTGGTTTTGATATCAAAATACAAAATATTAAATATATAGAAAATCTAAAAAGTAAATTTAATTTTGGTAATTTTTTTAAATATTTAATAGTTTTAAATGTTAATAAAAAATCTCCTTTAAAAATTACAAATATTTATTTTAAAAATAATTATAATAATTTTATTAAAAATAAAAAAAATATATTTTTTTTAGACAAAAATATTTCTTTTAATAGAAATTTTGAAATTTTAATTTCTCGAAAATTACAAATTCCCTTTATAACTAAAGATAAAAAAAACATTTCAACAGATTTAAATAAAATTTTTTTTTATAAAAATTATATAAATAAGGTTAATGATTTAAAAATTTCTAGTACCTTTTTAAGCCCTTTTATAGGTGAAATTCTCAGTAAAAAAAATTATTATCCGGATCAGGACCTAGAAGATCTAGAAGTTGAAAATAAATTAAAATATAAAACAACTTTAAGTCAAAATTGTTTAATATTGACAGAGAAGGATCAAATAAATTATTTAACTGAAAATAAAATTATTAATTGTTATATTCGAGATATTGTCAGAATAGGGGATGAAATTATTGTAAATTATTGTTCTTCTGAGTCAGGCCAAATTATACAAATAGATGAAAAACAAATAATTTTAAGACGGGCAGAATGTATTTTATTTTCTTCTGGCTGTACTTTTCATATGGATCATGGAGATTTTATTGAAAAAAATTCTTTAATTATTACTTTATTTTATCAACGTATAAAAACTGGAGATATCGTACAAGGTATTCCTAAAATAGAAGAAATTTTTGAAGCAAGACATACAAAAGAGGGTGAAATTATTTCTGGAACTTTGCATAATAAATTACAACAGCTACAGTTAAAATTTAAAAGAAAATATAGCTCGCAAGAAGCTGTAAGAAAAAGTCTTGTAATTATACAGCAACTGTTAGTAGATGATGTGCAAAGTGTCTATCAATCTCAAGGTGTTAGCCTTTCCGATAAGCACATTGAAATAATTATTAAACAAATGACTTCAAAAGTAAAAATAGTAGAGGGAGGTCAAACAGGCTTGTTACGAGGCGAATTAGTTGATCTAGATTGGATAGAATTAGTTAACGGGGGGATTGATATACAAAAAGCTGAATATTTGCCTATAATTTTAGGAATAACTAAAGCTTCTTTAGAAACACAAAGTTTTATATCGGCGGCAAGCTTTCAAGAAACCACTAAAATATTATCAAAAGCTGCTATTGAAAGAAAAACAGATTTTTTAAGAGGTTTAAAAGAAAATGTAATTTTAGGACATTTAATTCCCGCAGGAACTGGTTATAAGCGTCGTTTAAATACTTTAGCACGTTCTAAAAAAAAGCTTATGCTTAATTAGAAGACTTGCTTATTGTTGCTTAGCAAAAAGCAATAAGCAAGTCTTTAAAAAGTATTTAAAATACTTAAAATTTTTTTTTATAATTTTTTATATTTTTTTTAATAAATATTTTTTGATAAGCAAAAGTTTATATTTTAATAAATATTTTTTATATTTTTGTTATATTTTTATAGGTTAAAAAAGTTATATAATTAAAATAGGTTTAAATAAAAATTTTAATTATATAACTTTCATTTATTTTTTTAGTAATTTTTATTTATTTAAAGAACTTAAAAAATCTTCAATACATTCTTGAATAGCTTCTTTAAGTAAATTTTCCGCCTCTTCATTCAAAATTTTTGTCGATTGTATTATTTTTGAATAATTAGGTTTTTTATTTTTTAAATCTTGTCTTAATTTTCCTATAAAATTTCTAACCTGATCAACTGGTATTTTATCTAGATATCCGTTAGTTCCAGTATAAATACTTGCAACTTGATCTTCTACTGAAAGAGGAGAAGATTGTGCTTGCTTTAATAATTCACGTAAACGTTCACCACGAGCTAATTGATTTTGTGTGTTTTGATCTAAATCTGAAGCAAATTGTGAAAAGGATTCAAGTTCTGCAAATTGAGCTAGCTCTAATTTTAATTTTCCTGCAACTTGTTTCATTGCTTTTACTTGAGCTGCTGATCCTACACGTGATACAGAAATACCTACATTAATAGCTGGTCTAACTCCAGCATTAAAAATGCTACCAGATAAAAATATTTGACCGTCAGTAATCGATATAACATTAGTTGGAATATAAGCTGATACATCACCCTCTTGAGTTTCAACAATAGGAAGTGCAGTCATACTTCCACCTCCTAATTTATCACTAAGCTTTGCTGCTCGTTCAAGAAGTCTAGAATGTAAGTAAAAAACATCACCAGGGTAAGCTTCTCGCCCAGGAGGTCTACGTAAAAGTAACGACATTTCACGATAAGCTTGTGCTTGTTTTGATAAATCGTCATAAATTACTAAAGTATGCTTACCGTTATACATAAAATATTCAGCTAAAGCTGCTCCAGTATAGGGTGCCAAATATTGTAAGGTTGCTGGAGAATCGGCAGGGGCAGCTACAATAATTGTATAATCTAAAGCTCCTTTCTCTTGTAAAGAATTTACTACTTGAGCTATAGACGAAGCTTTTTGCCCAATAGCAACGTAAACGCAAATAACATCTTTACCTAATTGATTTATTATAGTATCTATTGCAATTGCAGTTTTTCCTGTTTGTCTATCACCAATGATCAGCTCTCGTTGACCACGTCCAATTGGAATCATTGCATCTACTGCCATTAAACCTGTTTGTAAAGGTTCATAAACTGATCGTCTTGATATGATACCTGGAGCTGAAGATTCAATTAAACGTGTTTCTTTTGTTTTTATTTCTCCTTTACCATCTATTGGTCTAGCTAAAGGATTAACTACTCTTCCTAAAAAATCATCTCCTACCGGCACTTGAGCTATTTTACCAGTAGCTTTTACTGAGGATCCTTCTTGAATAGTTAAACCATCACCCATTAAAACGGCACCCACATTTTTAGTTTCAAGGTTAAGCGCAATACCAATAGTACCATCTTCAAATTCTAAAAGTTCTCCAGACATTACTTTTTCAAGACCATATATTCTAGCTATTCCATCACCTACTTGAAATACAGTCCCAAAATTAACAACCTTTACTTCCTGATTGTATTGTTCTATTTGCTTTTTAATAATACTGCTAATTTCATCAGGTCGCATTTTTGACATAAGTTCCTCCCTTTTTATTTTTCTAAAACAACATTTTATGTTGTTGTTGTTTTTTTTTATTTTTTTATAAAAAATAAAATTATATTAAATTATAAAAATTTTATAAAAAAAATTTTTATTTATAAGTTGTAAAAAAAGCTATTTTGTAATTATTAAGCGATGTATGTAATTCAGAATTTAGCTTATTTTTTAATTTTTCTTTTACTTTAGCAAGAGCCATTGTAACTATACGTTTTGATAATTGATTTATAGCTTTTTTTTCTTGTAATTCCAAATTTTGTTTTTTAAATTTTTCTAATTTAATATAATTTTTTTCTGTTTCAGCTAAAATTTCTAGCTTCTCTTTTTCTGCTAATAATTTTCCTTCTTCTTTTAACTCAAAAGCTTTTTTTTGTGCTTGTTCTAATTGCTTTTTGATTTCATTTAATTCATACAAAGCATTTTTTGCACGTTCATCAGCTTCTTGAAGATTTTTTATAATAGTTTCTTTTCTATTTTGTAGTAATGATTTTAAACCACCACCAACAAAAGAAACAACTACAGAAATAACTACAGCTAAATTTATAACGTTTGTTTCTAAAATATTGCTATTAAAATTAAAGCCTTCCACTTCAAGAATAAAAATAGGAATATTATTAAATATGTCTAAAAATTTAGTTAATATTTGCATAATATTTATTATTTATTTAATAAGATAAAATCTTTGTTTAATTAGAAAAAAAGCTTAACTTTTTTAATTTTAAAAAAGTTAAGCTTTTTTTCTAAGTATAAAACTTGCTTCTTGTTGCTTCTTGTTGCTTCGCAAGCGAAGCAACAAGAAGCAAGAAGCAAGAAGCAAGTCTTCTAATTTTTATAAAAGTATAAAAAATAATCTGAAAATAAAATTTCAGATTATTTTTTTTTGTAAAATTACGAAGCAAATGGATTTGCAAAAAGTAAAGCTAAAGCTACTACAAGGCCATAAATTGTTAAAGATTCCATAAAAGCAAAACTTAATAAAAGTGCACCACGTATTTTACCCTCAGCTTCAGGTTGTCTAGCAATACCTTCAACAGCATAACCAGCAGCAGTACCTTGTCCCATACCTGGACCAATAGCAGCTAAACCAACAGCTAATCCAGCAGCAATAACAGAAGCAGCAGCAACAATAGGATTCATAATATTTTCTCCAAAAAATAATAAATAAAAAATATAATTATGTTATACAAAAATCGAAAAATTATTTGTATAAAATAAAAGAAAATTTAAAACAATAAAAAAATTTTTGTTTAAGTTTATTTTACAATAAATTATTGCAAAATAAAATTATAGATTAAAATAACTACTCAAATACTTTATATAATCTTAAGTTTACTTGCTTCTTGTTGCTTAGCAAAAAGCAACAAGAAGACTTATAATATAAGTTTTCTAAGCCTTCTAAGACTTATAAGCCTTATAAGGCTTATAAGTCTTATAAATATTTTATTATAAAAAATTATATTTGTATTTAATAAAAGTTTAATGACCTTCTAAAGATTCCCCTATATAAGCTCCTGCTAAAGTAGCAAAAACTAAAGCTTGAATTGCACTTGTAAAAAGTCCTAATAGCATTAAAGGTATTGGAACAACAAGAGGAACTAAAGCAATTAAAACGCCTACAACTAATTCATCCGCTAATATATTACCAAAAAGTCGGAAACTTAAAGATAAAGGCTTTGTAAAATCTTCTAAAATATTTATAGGTAATAAAAAAGGGGCTGGTTCAATATATCGTTTAAAATAACCTAAACCTTTTTTTCTTAAGCCAGCGTAAAAATAAGCTGTTGATGTTAGCAAAGCTAAAGCTACGGTAGTATTTATATCATTAGTAGGTGCAGCTAATTCACCATTAGGTAATTCAATTAATCTCCAAGGAATTAAAGCTCCTGACCAATTAGATACAAAAATAAATAGGAAAATTGTTCCTAAAAATGGAACCCAATTTAAATATTCTTCTTCACCTATTTGTGTTTTAGCTAAATCCCTAATATACTCTGTTGTGAGTTCTGTAAGATTTTGTAATCCATCAGGTATAGACTTTAAATCTTTGTTAGCTGTTAAAGAAATTAGTCCAATAATAAAAAAAACAATCCAAGAAGTTATAAGAACTTGCCCATGAACTTCATAATTTCCTATTTGCCAATAAAAATGTTGTCCAACAGAAACTTCTGCTATATCAAATAAAGATACATGATTTATTGAGT